GCTCCAGAAAATGATTCAGATAATTGTGCTAGTTTTTTATAATCAAATAATTTCCAACTATTTGGACGAAACTCTTGAATATGAATTTTAAAAATTTCTTTTCGTTCTTCTAGCTCTGGCAGATCTAAAAAGAAAATTTCATCAAATCGACCTTTTCGAATAATTTCTAATGGTAAAAGATCAACGTTATTAGCTGTTGCAACTACAAAAACAGGTTTAGTTTTTTCAGAAAGCCAACTAATAAAAGTTGCTAAAACACGATTACTTGTTCCACTATCCCCTCGACTATCATTATTACTAAAAGCTTTATCCATTTCATCAATCCATAATATACAAGGTGATAGCGTTTCTGCAACGTCAATCATTTGACGTAACCGTGATTCAGACTCCCCAACAATACCCCCAAACAATCTACCCACATCTAATTTCAATAACGGTAATTGCCATTCAGTAGCAATAGCTTTTGCAGTTAAAGATTTTCCTGTTCCTTGAATTCCTATTAATAATAATCCTCGTGGAGTCGGTAAACCGTAATTCGAAGCTTGTATAGTAAAAGATGTTTTTCGTTTTTTTAACCAATCTTTTAAATTATCGACCCCTCCTATATTTCCCATTTTTTCATTTACAGACCAATATTCTAAAATTTCTGTTTGACTAATAATCTGTTTTTTCTCACTTAGCAAAATTGAAATACTGTTTTCATCAATTGTTTTATGTGTGGCGATAATTTTAGATAAAACCCGTCTTATTCTTTCAAGTGATAATCCTTGGCAAGCGCGTGTTAAACTTTCGAAAAGTGAGGGATCAATTGTGAGATTTAAAGAATTAACTAAACGAGTTAATTCTTGAGTTATTTCATTTTCAACTGGTAAGTTAAACTGTAAAACTGTTATTAAGTCTTGAAGTTCTTTTGGAATTTGAAAATCTGATCCAATAATAATTATAGTTTTTGGTTGAAGTTTTAAAATACGGCTAACATTTTTTAGTTTTCGTGAAATTGAAATGTCCGTTAAAAATCGATTAAAGTCTTTTAATAAAAATAGAGCCGGTGTCTCTGATGTTAATCGTTCTATTAACTCCAAGGCTTGTAAGGGATTCCGTTTCGCGAAACCTTCATTATTAGGATTATTGGTATAACCATCTACAAAATCCCAACTATAAATGCTACGGTTTAAGTTGGCCTTTATATGTTTTCTAATAATATATTCAACCCTATCTTCTTCGATTGTATTAATATAAATAATCGGATATCTTGCTTTTAATAACAATATTAATTCATCATTAAATTTCATAAAATACTTAACTAGAAAGTTTGTTTACTAAATTAATATTATAGCTATAATAAATAAAAAATTTTTATTATTAGAGTAACCAAAAATGATTAACTCTAATAACCTTAACAGTTAACGTCTTACTGCTAATTGTTTTCGCCCCTTTTTCCGACGAGCTTTAAGTGTTTTTCGGCCTTGTGCTGTTGACATACGTGCACGGAAGCCTGATAATTTTAAAATAGAGTAACGTGTTTTATTTGAAAGTGTTCGTTTTGTCATAAATCAAATTTAGATAAAGATTAATTTAACGTTTATAATATTGATGAACGTAGAAGTTCGTAAATAACTAAATGTCTAGTAACTATTCCGCGATACTTAAATAGTTTATATGCGTCTTCTTTATATTCAGACAATGGATTTCTTTGACCATATTTTCTCCAACCCACAGCATCACGTAATAGTGACATTTTTTGTAGATGCTCTTTCCATTCACGATCCATATAAATTAAAATTAGTGTTCGCTCGAACTCTTGAATAATTCCTGGATATTCAACTTCTAATTCAAGTATTTTTGATTCATAAGATAACCAAAATTCTTGAAGTAAATAGGTTTGAAAATCAATCGACTCCAAATTATTAAGATCAGAAGAAGGAAAATTCAATAGGAATTTTGTTCCTAAAAGATTTCTAATTCTAGAAATAAGTTGACTTCCAAATACTTTTTTTCTTCTTAACTTACTCGTAATTTCTGAAATAACTTGTTCACCATAAGCTAAAATCTTGATACGAGCAGATTCACTTTCTAAAACTTTCCGTCTTTCGTAATATACGACGTTTCTTTGTTTATTAAGTATATCATCGTAATCAAATAAATTTTTTCGTAATTCATAATTTCTTTCTTCAACCCGTTTCTGAGCAGAATCCAAAATTTTTGTTACTAGTTCAGATTCTAATGGTAAATCATCTAATAACTGACTTTTCAAAACGTTTTCAAGTCTAGCATCACCAAAGAGACGGATTAATTTATCTTCTACACTTAAAAAGAACCGTGACTTACCAGGATCACCTTGTCGTCCACAACGTCCACGTAATTGATTGTCGATTCGCTGAGAATCATTTCGTTCTGTTCCAATTATATATAAACCACCTAAATTTTTAACGATAACATTGTCGAGTTTTTGAGTTTTTTTCTCAAAATTCACTAATTCATTAATCAAAAATTTCATTGAACATTGGTAACTTATTTTTGGAACCCGAATCAATTCACTTTCATTTAAGATTTTTAAAACTTCGACATCTGATAAATTTAAAAATTGTTTATTGTTTATTAGACAGTTTAAGACAGTAAGAAATTTTTGTGAAGTTCGTTGTAATTTTTTTAGTAGTGGAAAAATTTGTAAACTTCTACTCAAAGAATCTTTTTTATTTTCTTTTGTTTGGTATTTATAAGTTACTAGAATATTATAAAGATCTTTACGAACTTTAAACTGAATGTTTCCTCCTAAAATGATGTCGGTTCCACGACCTGCCATATTTGTTGCGATCGTAATACTACCTTTCTTTCCTGCTTGCGCAACAATTTCAGATTCTCTTCTGACGTTTTCAGGTTTTGCGTTTAAAATTTGGTGAGATAATCTATACTCTTGTAACAATTGTGCTAGCATCTCAGATTTCTCAACTGTTGTTGTCCCAATCAGAATAGGTTGTTTTACTAACGAAATATTTTGGCATTCTTTAGCAATAGCATTCCACTTTGAAAATTCATCTTTATAAATAAGATCCGGTAAATCTTGACGAAGATTTGGACGTGCTGTTGGGATTTCTTCAACAGGTAAACTATAAATTTTGTCAAATTCTACTTCTGCAGTTTTTGCCGTTCCGGTCATACCTGATAATTTCGGGTAAACTAAGAAGAAATTTTGATAAGTAATTGAAGCAGTTATCTCAGTAGTTTGGCGAATCGCTACATTTTCTTTTGCCTCTACCGCTTGATGTAATCCATGCCTCCAGCGTCGATCCGGCATTATTCGACCAGTAAATTCATCAACAATAACAATTCTATTATTTTGAACAATATAATGGACATCTCGGAAAAATAGTGAAGAAGCTCGAATGGCATTAATAACATAAGGGATCCAAGGATCACGAGGATTATATAAATCTTGGACACCTAGGATTTTTTCAATTTGGATTGTCCCTTGATTCGTTAAAAGAACACTCTTATTTTTTTCATCAATTTCAAAGTGAACATTTAATTCTAAATAATCAGTAATCTCTGATGCTATGATATATTTATCAACACAAGTTTTAACAGAATTAGCAATAATTAATGGTGTTAATGCTTCATCAATTAAAACTGAATCAACTTCATCAACGATACAATAATTAAATGGTCGTAAGAACACATCACGAATATTTAAAGCTAAATTATCCCTTAAATAATCAAATCCTAATTCATTATTAGTGACATAGGTAATATCGGCTTTATAGTTTCGTTGACGTTCAGGAGTTGTCATTTTTTCTTGAATTAAGCCAGTTTCTAATCCTAAAAATCGATAAATTTGACCCATAGAAGTTTGATCACGACTAGCTAAATATTCATTTACCGTGACAATATGAACACCTTTTTTTGTTAATGCATTTAAGTATGCTGGCAAAGTCGCTACTAAAGTTTTACCTTCTCCTGTTCGCATTTCTGCTATTTTACCGCCATTTAAAACTAAACCACCAATTAATTGAACATCAAAGTGTCGTAATCCTAAAGTACGATAACTGGCTTCTCTTGTTAACGCAAAAGATTCTACAATTAAATTATTTAAGTTTTGTTCATCCTGGTATCGTTGTTTTAATTGATTTGTTTTATTTCTTAATTCGCCATCAGTTAAAGTTTTGACCGTACTCTCGAGTGCATTAATTTCACGAATTAGAGTTTGGTACTTATCTGCAATTGATTTTTTTTTAAATGGATTTTTTAACATTTTAATTTTTTGAAAATTTATTTTATCCAATAATATTTATTCTTTTTTGTTGTGCATTTTTATAATCAAAATTAACAATTCCATCAGTTAATGCGTATAAAGTAAAATCTTTCCCACATCCTACATTTAAACCTGGCGTAAATTTCATTCCTCTTTGACGAACTAGAATATTTCCAGCTTTAACTCTTTGACCTCCAAATCGCTTCACACCTAAGCGTTTTGCATTCGAATCACGACCATTTTTTGTACTTCCTGCACCTTTTTTATGAGCCATTATTTCTAATTCCTTTATTTTTTTAGTTAGTTTTTATTTCTTCAATCAAAACTCTTGTTAATTCTTGACGATGACCTTGTTTTTTTCGTGTTTTCTTTTTCGGTCTCATTTTATAAACGAGTGTTTTTCGGCCGCGTAAATGTTCCAAAATTTTGCCTTTAACTGTTACACTTTCTAAATAAGGTTTACCAATTAAAATTTCTCCCTCATTATTTAGTAACAAAACTCTATTTAACGTAATCTCTTTACCAAGTTCTGTTGGAATACGATTAAAGTCGTAATATTTTCCTGTTTCAATCCAAAATTGTCTACCACTTATTTCAACAATTGCGTATTTCATAATATAAAAATTCGTTATCTTTATACAAAATAGAATACAAAATAATATTTAATTACGTCAATATAATAGAACTGTATACTAGTATTGTAAAACGTTGAGTAAAGTTAAAAAACTAATTAGATCATATTAGTCTATTTAGCTTTTTTTAATTTAGTTATGAATTCGAAAAAGGGAGATATTCTATTAATTTGTCAATGCCAAAAAGAAAAATAAATCATTGATAAAGTTTACTTGATTTGAGAAAATTCTTAAAACCTTTTAAGACAAACAACATTAAAGATTGGTAAATGTTTAAATATTAGTAATAACAAATTAAAAATACTTATATTATTTAAATAATCTGTTATATCCTTTAAAGGAAAAAGATTAATAGAATTCTAACCAATAAATATTATCAATAATTTGGCAAAGCCTATAGTAAAAATAAGTGCGTTATTAAGCTACTGACGCTAAGTTTATAAAAGCTTCTCAGACTCGTCTTTAAAAACCTTACGTCATAATTTGATTGACTTACTAGATAAATTACGCAAGTACTTTAAAAATGCAAAACTTGTCATAAAGTTAATGTTAAATCAATAAAATTTTATATTTTATAAATAAAGAAAAAAGAATTTAAAGAGATTATCGAGTGCTAACTAAAATCAACTAATTGCTGGTATTCTTCAGAGTCCAGAGTTCATTATAAAAAAGATCAACAGCCTTCGAACGATAACATTCTGGATTGCTAATAATTGATAAAATACGAGTTATTTTAATATCTTCAATTGTTACTATTTCAATTGTTTTTAATTCAATCTCTTTTTCAATTGCTGATGAAGAGACAAACGCCGCCCCTAAACCTAAACTAACAGCAGTTTTTATTGCTTCAATTGAATTTAACTGCATAATAATATTAAATTGTTTTGGCTCGAATGCTATTTGAATTAAAATATTATCAATTAATTTTCGAATTGTTGAGTTAGAATTCAATGTAATAAAATTTAAATGGTATAAATCGTCTTTATTTATTTTCTTTTTTTTTTTTAATGCAAATGGATGAGATTTTGGAATTATTAAAATTAATTCATCGTTAACAAAATCTTCTACTTTAAGATTTTTTTCTATTTCTTCTGGAATATTTCCTCCAACAACTGCAATATCAATATCTCCCTCTAAAACACGTTTGGCAATTTTTCGTGTAGAATCTACGTGAACTTCAATATTTATTTGAGGATGATTTTGAGCAAATAATGCTAAAACACGTGGCATTAAATAGGTTCCAATTGTTTGACTTGCGCCAACTATAAGATTTCCTCTATCACCAGTTTTTAAATCATTTAATACTCTACAACTTTCTTCACACAATGCTAATATTCGTTCAGAGTATTCTAAGAATAATTTTCCAGCTTGCGTTAAAGACACTATATTATTTTCTCGATTTAATAATGAGATATTTAATCGACTTTCTAAGGTCTTGATTTGTTTACTTAGTGAAGGTTGGGAAACAAATAAAACTTCCGCGGCTCTTGTAAAACTTTTTTCTGTAGCAATAGCTTTTAAAATACGTAATTGTTGTAAAGTAAAGGGAAGAGTCATTTTTGTTAGTTTACATTAATTTGCAGGTTTTTAAGATATTTAATTGCGGATGGAGAGACTCGAACTCTCAAAACAAAAGTTACTAGGACCTAAATCTAGCGCGTCTACCAATTTCGCCACATCCGCTTTCTATTATTATACTTGTGTTTCAAATTTAGTAAATCTTTAAATCAAAAAATAAGATTTATAAGATTTATTCATCTATATATAGACTATACACAAAACTTGTAGTTTTGCCTTGCAAGACTGATTTAGCTAGAGATAAAGATTTTTTAGCAGCTTTGTCTGCCTTTTTTTTCCAAACACTTTTGCGAGCATTTTTTTTTGCTTTTGATGTTCGCTTTTTAGGTACCGCCATAAAGTTTTATAAATAAAAATATTACTTTGAATATAAAGTATAGTCTACAACAAACTAAATAAAAAATCAAATAATGTAAATTAATTTGATTTTTTATTTAATTTGTTTCCATCTTAAAATAAGACGTTAACTTTTTAAGCAGATAAACGTTGAATTTGTTGAATTGCTAAACGACCAATATTAAATAACGCCCATGATGCTGCAACCAATAAAGGTGCTGCAATTACAAGTAATCTAGAATCCATAACTGTTAATCCTCTATGAATATTTAAAAACAAAATATATTACAATATTAATTATAGTATATTCATATCATTTTTTGTATTGTAATTTATCGAAATAAAGCTGTTTTAGGTTAAGATGAAATTTTGTTTAATTTAATAATACAAACTTTCTGAAGTATTTTTTCTTTTACTTTATAGTTTAACTAAATTTGTTAAAACACTATATGCCTGGAGATTTATTTTATTTTTAAAGAAAGTTTCTGTTGAATCAATGAAGCTTTACTCTTGACTTATTTTCCCCAATGCACTCCCGTGCAGAGTATCGTCAGTGCTCTAGAATTTCACAAAACTGAGTTCGAGATGGATCAGTGTGGTTCTACTAGGCTAGAAAGAGCAAAGCAAAATTTCTTTAAGATATATTGATTATTTACCTTAAAGAAATATATATGTTATTTTCGTAACGTACTATAAATAATTCAAGTCCTCGGTCTGTTAGGACATCTCAGCACATACATTACTGTACTTACACTTAATGCCTATCAAACGGTTAGTCTTACCGTGACCTTACTCACTTATGTGATGAGAATACTTATCTTGAGGTGGGCTTCCCACTTAGATGCTTTCAGCGGTTATCCACTCCATACATAGCTACCCAGCGTTTACCGTTGGCACGATAACTGGTACACCAGAGGTATGTCCTTTTCGGTCCTCTCGTACTAAAGAAGGCTCCTCTCAATATTCTAACGCCTACACCGGATATGGACCGAACTTGCTCACGACGTTCTGAACCCAGCTTGCGTACCGCTTTCATGGCGAACAGCCCAACCCTTGGACGTACTACCGCCCCAGGATGCGATGAGCCGACATCGAGGTGCCAAACCTCCCCGTCGATGTGAACTCTTGGGGGAGATCAGCCTGTTATCCCTAGAGTAACTTTTATCCGTTGAGTGACGGCCTTTCCACTCAGTACCGTCAGATCACTAAGACCGACTTTCGTCCCTGCTCGACTTGTAGGTCTCACAGTCAAGCTTCCTTATGCCTTTATACTCTAGATACGATTTCTATCCGTTCAGAGGAAACCTTTGTACGCCTCCGTTACCATTTGGGAGCGACCGCCCCAGTCAAACTGCCCGCCTGAAACTGTTCTTTGACCAGATAATGGTTCAAAGTTAGAAACCTAACATTATAAGAGTGGTATCTCACTAATAGCTCCTATACTCCCGCAAGAGTATTCTCAACGCCTCCCACCTATACTGCGCGAATAAAGTCCAATTTCAATTTCAAGTTACAGTAAAGCTTCATAGGGTCTTTCTGTCCAGGTGCAGGTAGTCCGCATCTTCACAGACAAGTCTATTTCACCGAGCCTCTCTCCGAGACAGTATCCAAATCATTACGCCTTTCGTGCGGGTCGGAACTTACCCGACAAGGAATTTCGCTACCTTAGGACCGTTATAGTTACGGCCGCCGTTCACCAGGGCTTCAGTTATCAGCTTCGCATACACTAACCAACTTCTTTAACCTTCTGGCACTGGGCAGGCGTCAGCCCCCATACATCGTCTTACGACTTAGCGGAGACCTGTGTTTTTGGTAAACAGTTGCTTGGATCTTGTTATTGCAACCTTATATAAATAAGGCACTCCTTCTCCCGAAGTTACGGAGTTATTTTGCCGAGTTCCTTAGAGAGAGTTATCTCGCGCCCCTTAGTATACTCTACCTACCCACCTGTGTCGGTTATGGTACAGGCATTTTTTATTTATGACAGTGCAAGCTTTTCTTGGAAGCATGACATAGACTACTTCAACGCCGTAGCATCTCGTATTCGCGCCTTAACTCAAAACGTTTTCACCGTTTCTCTACATCTCGAACGCTTAAACCGGTAACCAATATCCGGCTAGCTTAGCCTTCTCCGTCCCTCGATGTCAATAAAAAATGGTACGGGAATATTAACCCGTTGTCCATCGACTACGCTTTTCAGCCTCGCCTTAGGTCCTGACTTACCCTCCGCGGACGAGCCTTCCGGAGGAAACCTTGGGTTTTCGGGGTATAGGATTCCCACCTATATTTTCGTTACTCAAGCCGACATTCTCACTTCTGCTTCGTCCATATCCGCTTACGCTAATACTTCGATCTACAACAGAACGCTCCCCTACCGATATATTAATCTTGAAATATATCGCACAGTTTCGGCAAATTACTTAGTCCCATACATTTTCGGCGCAGGTTTACTCGATCAGTGAGCTATTACGCACTCTTTAAAGGATTGCTGCTTCTAAGCAAACCTCCTGATTGTTTATGCACTCCCACCTCCTTTATCACTTAGCAATTATTTTGGGGCCTTAACTGGTGCTCTGGGCTGTTTCCCTCTTGACAATGGAGCTTATCCCCCACAGTCTCACTGGTAAACTATACATTTAGTATTCTTAGTTTGCAACGATTTGGTACCGAATTACCAGCCCGCATACGTAACAGTGCTTTACCCCTAAATTATAACATTTACCGCTGCGCCAAAACGCATTTCGGGGAGAACCAGCTAGCTCCGAATTCGATTGGCATTTCACCCCTAACCACAGTTCATCCGCTGATTTTTCAACATCAGTCGGTTCGGTCCTCCACTTAGTATTACCTAAGCTTCAACCTGACCATGGTTAGATCATCCGGGTTCGGGTCTATAATTAGAGACAAACGCCCTATTCAGGCTCGCTTTCACTATGGCTACAGCATTCACTGCCTTAACCTGCCACTAACTATAAGTCGCCGGCTCATTCTTCAACAGGCACGCAGTCAGACGTTTTAGTCGTCCTCCTACTGCTTGTAAGTTTATGGTTTCATGTTCTTTTCACTCCCCTCCCGGGGTTCTTTTCACCTTTCCCTCACGGTACTATTTCACTATCGGTCATTCAGGAATATTTAGCCTTACGAGGTGGTCCTCGCAGATTCACACGGAATTTCACGTGCTCCATGCTACTTGGGATCCAACTAGATTGTTTCAATTTTCAAGTACGAGACTTTCACTCTCTATGGTCAAGTATTCCAAACTTGTTCCTCTAATTGTCACATTAAATCGTTAATATTGTCCCACTACCCTTAATTAAAAATTAAGTTTAGGCTGTTCCCGTTTCGCTCGCCGCTACTCAGGGAATCGTTTTTACTTTCTTTTCCTCTAGATACTAAGATGTTTCAATTCTCTAGGTTCGCTCTTTCTTATCTATGAATTCAATAAGAAGTTATTATTAAAGTTTCCTCATTCGGAGACCTCCGGATCGTAGCTTGTCTCCAGCTCCCCGAAGCATATCGTCGGTAACCACGTCCTTCTTCGCTTCTGAATGCCAAGGTATTCCCCATAAACTCTTAGTTCCTTGAATTTAACACAGAAACTATTGAATATAATCGATAATTATTTCACAAAAGACTTAATTTTGCTTTCATTGTGGAGGTAAGCGGAGTCGAACCGCTGACAACCGCCGTGCAAAGGCGGTGCTCTACCAACTGAGCTATACCCCCGCTGGGGCCATTCTGGATTTGAACCAGAGACCTCGCCCTTATCAGGGGCGCGCTCTAACCAACTGAGCTAATAGCCCTTTGAATTTTTAGATTCAAAGATTTTTTTAACTTAATCGACCTTAATTTTCAAAATTTTATTTTAAAAAGGAGGTGATCCAACCGCACCTTCCAGTACGGTTACCTTGTTACGACTTCACCCCAGTCACTAATTCTACCTTAGGCATCCTCCTCCAAACGGTTAGAGTAACGACTTCGGGCATAACCAGCTTCCATGGTGTGACGGGCGGTGTGTACAAGGCCCGGGAACGAATTCACCGCTGTATAGCTGACCAGCGATTACTAGCGATTCCACCTTCATGCAGGCGAGTTGCAGCCTACAATCCGAACTTAGAACGAGTTTATAGATTAGCTTGTCTTCGCAGAGTAGCATCTCATTGTCTCGCCCAATGTAGCACGTGTGTAGCCCAGGGTGTAAGGGGCATGCTGACTTGACGTCATCCCCGCCTTCCTCCGGTTTATAACCGGCAGTCTTTTTAGAGTTCCATAAAAGGCAACTAAAAATAAGGGTTGCGCTCGTTGCGGGACTTAACCCAACATCTCACGACACGAGCTGACGACAGCCATGCACCACCTGTGTATACGTTCCAAACGGCACTTTCTTCTTTCAAAGAAATTCGTATCATGTCAAACCCTGGTAAGGTTCTTCGCGTTGCATCGAATTAAACCACATGCTCCACCGCTTGTGCGGGCCCCCGTCAATTCCTTTGAGTTTCACTCTTGCGAGCATACTTCCCAGGCGGGATACTTAACGCGTTAGCTTTAATACTGCACAGGTCGATCTGTTCAACATCTAGTATCCATTGTTTACAGCTAGGACTACTGGGGTATCTAATCCCATTTGCTACCCTAGCTTTCGTCTCTGAGTGTTAGTAATAGCCCAGTAAAGTGCCTTCGCCATCGGTGTTCTTTCCAATCTCTACGCATTTCACCGCTCCACTGGAAATTCCCTTTACCCCTACTATACTCTAGTCTAATAGTTTCGACTGCGATTTTGAAGTTGAGCCTCAAGATTTAACAGTTGACTTATTAAACCACCTACAGACGCTTTACGCCCAGTGATTCCGGATAACACTTGCATCCTCCGTCTTACCGCGGCTGCTGGCACGGAGTTAGCCGATGCTTATTCCTCAGGTACACGTCATTGATTTCCTCCCTGAGAAAAGAGGTTTACAACCCATAGGCCGTCTTCCCTCACGCGGTATTGCTCCGTCAGCTTTCGCCCATTGCGGAAAATTCCCCACTGCTGCCTCCCGTAGGAGTCTGGACCGTGTCTCAGTTCCAGTGTGTCTGATCGTCCTCTCAAACCAGATACTGATCGTCGCCTTGGTAAGCCATTACCTTACCAACAAGCTAATCAGCCGCGAGCTCCTCTTTAGGCAGATAAATCTATTTCACTCGAAAGCATATGGGGTATTAGCAACCGTTTCCAGTTGTTGTCCCCCTCCTAAAGGCAGATTCTCACGTGTTACTCACCCGTCCGCCACTTGAGTTAAAAACTCTCGTACGACTTGCATGTGTTAGGCATACCGCCAGCGTTCATCCTGAGCCAGGATCAAACTCTCTTAATATTTCCGTAATTTTTTTTCTTTATTTTTAATTTTTAAGATCTAATCTGAACTTAAAAACTTAATTTATAGATGTACTCTTTAGTATGATCTATTGAATGCTAAAAAAAATGTTTAAGAAATAATTTTACAAAAATATTTAAATAACTTTAAAATTAGATACTTAAGAAATAGTAAAACAGTGTTAATGAAAAAGAAGAATAGATATTATAGATATAGACCAACTTTACTTGAGATCCTCAACATATAAAAATTACAGGAAATAATAAATTCCCTGAAAATGATTTATTATCATCTAATATGTGGGATATAAAATACATCGATAGTAAAAATAATAAGTTAACTTAGAAAAAAGCCAATTAAAACAGAAAACACTAGCTGTAGGCTCTTTTTTTTGTAGTCTTTTAGGTCAAAGACTAGCGGCTAGAGTTTCCAATTAATTTATATTAAATAAATTTCATTAAACTGAAATCATACCTGAATTAAATATTGATTTTTTTTTTGCTACAAGGAAAAACATTGTTTTAAACTCTTCTCTATATAGAGACAATTTAGTTTAGATATAATATTTATTACTATAAAATAAATATTATATCTAAACTAAATTGTCTCCAATCATACTGTCAAATCTATGAAATAATTGCAAAAGTTTAGTATTTTAATTTTTCTAAATTAATCTATCCATATAATCCGAAAAAAAGGTGAATAGAATTTCCTGTTTATGAACAAAACAATTACTAAACTGATAGAAATCTATTGTAGAATCGGAAATAAGCTGAGCTCCAAGAACTTTAAATTGCTCTACGTTTTTAGTTAAGGAGTTAGGATCTATTTGATCATGCTTAAACTGATAAATTTGTTTTAGAATTTCATCAGGAAGAAAGTCTATATCTAAATGTCCATAATTTTTTTTCATAAATTGGTAAATTTCAGGGCGTTCTGTATACCAAAATTCTCTTAGTCTGTCAGGAATTGGCTCTGAAGTCCAAAGTGCGGGAAGATAGCGGAATAATAAAACCTTCCTCGCAGTTCCATCAATTAAAAACTCACCCGGCTCACCTTCACTTGGAAGAAAAGGCATCGTAAATACTAAATGATTCAAACTATCAATTAAGTTTCCAAGCGCTGCATGAATAAGAATTGGCAATAAGGGAAATCCTAATAGTACTACACGTTTTGATATTCCTAAATGAAATAAAATATCATAAATCCAATCAGTTAAAGAAATTAAATATACCCAAGGTCGAGTATAAGGATTAATTGAAATGAAATAGCTAAGCATAATTCGCAACTCTGCAAAAAAGTAAAAATAAACTAGCATTGAAAACAATGTGTTGCGAATTGTTTCTAAACCTACAGTATCTATTCCCAAGTCGAAATGAAGTTGAATCCATTTAGATAACCAATCAGGTAAAAAAACTACATTACGATAGTGTGGAATATAAAAATTATAGTATCCATCTTGTGGACTTTCGTAATAAAATTTTTCAATAGTCGAAGGCTGAGGAATATTCCCAAAAACAGCTTCTAAAAATGTAGTAGGGTTAGCAAAGGGAGGTACTCTAGTTTGATGTATTGGTAAACCATATCCCGGAATAACATCAGTTCTAATTGGCATACCAAGAGTTTTTGTTGGATATCCGCAGACTTTAGCTATATTTTCAAATAGCCAGGATGTCGCTAAAATTACCTTGATCCGTAGATTTATCCCTAGTAGCTGAAGACTCATACCCATATCTAAAACACCTCCTTAAGAAAAATAGTCTTTATACTTTCTAATTGCATAGACATTATAATGGTGATGGATAATAATGATACGTTTAAATGCCTTCAAGAATAAAAGAACATCATTTCTAAGGTTAGATAGTCCAGTCGGGATAGTAGGATTTGAACCTACGACACCCTGCTCCCAAAGCAGGTACTCTACCAAACTGAGCTATATCCCGTTATTAGACTACCAAGTCATAGATTAGCGATTCTTTGAATAATTCTTTTAACGAAGGTTTGATTTACTATACACGATTGTTCTACTATTAGGCAAGCTTTATTTTAAATATTTTTATTTAATTTTATTTATTAATAATCTACAATAGATTCCTATTCAGATTTCGAATTAATTTTGAAGTGTTGTATCGGCTAATATTTTTAATCGGAATAGAAAAAATTTAAAACCAATGCAATAATTTTTGCAAATATTATATAATAGTAAATTTTTTTAAGTTAAAAAAATTTACTTTTCAAATTCTCTTATATTACTAATATCTTTAAATAAATTTACTTCATTAATTCAAGGTCAATTACGACTATTATTTTGCAGATTCTGCTTCAATATACTCTAAAACTTGTTGAACAGTTTTAATATCTCCAGCTGCGTCATCATTAACATTTATATCAAATTCTTCTTCAAAAGCCATAATTAACTCAACAACATCTAATGAATCAGCACCTAAATCCTTTTGGAAATCAGTCTCAAGTTTAATTTTACTAGATTCTACACCTAATTGTTCTTCAACAATAGACTGAATTCGGCTAAAAGTATCGTCTGACATAATAATTCTCCTTAAAACAAGTTTTAATTTATTGAAATAACACTTATCATTATACAACAAATTTCCGTTTTGTATAAAAATTTTACTAATAAAAAATAAAAAATTTTTTAAAGCCATTTTTTATATGTTAAAAATAAAAGTAATGGCTATAGCAAACCAAACTTAAAATGTTTATTGAAGTTTAAAAACAAGCATCTGACAATTCTAAAAGTTTTCTATAAATCAATGATGGTTTTGAAATGTAGTTTAATGTAAACTTATTTAAATAATTTCACTAAACTTATTATTTGATAAATATTCTCTTTATTAACTGAATAGACTGGTATACTGCACTGTTGTGCTAACTTCTTTAATTTAAAATTTTGATTTAAAGAAACTTTTGATCCAACAATTAGACTACTTTTCTGAAGTTCTTTAGTTAATACATACTGAAATTTTAATTTATTTAAAATCTCGCTAATTAAATTGCTTGGCAATGAATAAATAAAAATAAAGCATTTCTTTGCTTTGGAATTCTGAAAATAAAAAAGAGATTTCTGGCTTCTAGTAAACCAATTATTACTTCTATTAATAGTTTGAATTTTTAAACTATTTGAATCTTTCAATAAAGTAAAGGTGTCGATTTGAAGCTTTTTATACTTTATAAATGTTCTTTTATCGAGAAACAATTCTCGAACTTGCGTTCCTGTAAAACTTTTCCGAAGTAAAAGATCAATTGAACTTTTAATGTCTTCATGAATTGTCCAAGAGTTTTCCGTATTAATTTCAATTGCAATTTGAAAGGCAGGATAAGCTTTACGTTCAATAATGCTTTTTTGTGTTCCACGACGTTTTGCTTCATCATCACTTAATGTGACAGATTGAATACCACCAATTAAATCAGACAAGGGTGGGTTTTTAATTAAATTTTCTAAGCAATTACCATGAGTAGTACCAACAAGCTGAACCCCCTTTTCAGCAATTGTACGTGCAGCAAGCGCTTCAAGTTCAGTTCCAATTTCATCAATAACAATAACCTGAGGCATATGATTTTCAACCGCTTCTATCATTATTTGATGTTGTAAATCAGTAGTAGCAACTTGCATACGCCGTGCTCGTCCAATCGCCGAATGTGGAATATCGCTATCACCAGCAATTTCATTTGACGTATCCACAATAACAACACGTTTTTCCATTTCATCAGATAAAACTCGAGCAATTTCTCTAATAATCGTAGTTTTTCCAACACCAGGTTTTCCTAACAATAAAATAGATTGTTGAGATTCTAATAGGTCACGAACACTCGAAATTGTGCCAAAAATCGCTCTTCCAATTCTACAAGTTAAACCGTTAATTAAAAATTGGCGATTTCTAATACAACTAATACGATGAAGCGTTCGTTCAATTCCAGCCCGATTATCGTTACTAAATTTACTAATTCGTTTCGTAAAATGATTAATATCTTGCCAAGAAATTACTTTCTGTGATAAATATTCTGGACCTGTTGTAAATCGAGCTTCAGGACGTCGACCAAGGTCAATTACAATTTCGATCAATTTTTGTTTACTGGGATGTTGATTTATATTCTGACGAATAAGAAAAGGTAAATTTTTAATTAAATTGTCTAAATCTTCATCTCTTACCATAGCATGATAAATTGGCTCAATTTATAATTAATTAAACTAAATTATTGAGAAGTAGTTGATAGTTTAAGAACTAACAGAATAAATCTTGTAATCACTACTTCTCTGAAAATCTTAATAATATACAATTAAATCTAAACTTTAAATTTTATTATTAATAAGATTATTTTTTTCAATACTCTAACGTATAGTACTAATAAATTTTTTTAGTCTGAAGCTTAAAATCAAACTACAAAAGCTATTTTATTTTGAAATAGCTATGAGTTGGTTAAACGTTGGTATATCTAATACAGCTATTTGAGATAACATTTTTCTATTCAATTCAATGTTTGATTTTTTAAAATTATGAATTAAACGACTATATGATAAACCATTTAATCGTGATGCTGCATTAATTCGAGTAATCCAAAGTTTTCGAAATACTCGTTTTTTTTGTTTTCTTCCAACATACGAATATCGTAATGCTTTCATAACTTGTTGATTTGCAATCCGAAAAAGACGAGAATGTGCACCTCTATATCCTTTCGCGAGTTGTAAAATCTTTTTTGCACGTTTACGTGCAATATTTCCCCGCTTAACTCTGGCCATTTTTTATACTTAATATGGTAACATTAATTTAATAGGTTTACTGTCGTTGTTACTAACACAAATAATTTGTGATAATTTTCGTTTTTGTGTTTTTGATTTTTTCATCAAAAGATGCCCTTTATAGGCATGACGACGTAAAAATTTTCCAGTCGCTGTTTTTTTATAACGTTTCAGTGCTGCTTTTCGAGTTTTTAATTTAGGCATAATTACGAGCTTTTTTTAGGAGAATATAAATCTTTAAAATATATTTTTGATTTCAAAGGATGTGAATAGAAAACTTGGTCTCCAAAATTCCAATTAACAGGACAAGCATAACCAGGGTTTTCTTTCACATATTGAATGGATTCTAAAATACGAAGTAATTCATTTATATTTCTACCACATAATAAATTATTAACTGTATAGTATTGAATTATACCTTCTTTGTCAATAATGAACAAACCAGGAAAAGCTAATCCTTCATCTGTTAATACCTGGTAATCACGAGTAATTGTTTGTGTTAAATCTGAAACTAAAGGATAATTAAGATCCTCTAATCCTCCTTCTTCACGATTACATAATAAATATTGTAAATGTGAAAAAGGACTATCCACTGAAATTGCAAGAATTTGTGTAGATAATTTTCGAAATTCCGAAATACGGTCACTTAATAACATTAATTCTGTTGGAGAAATGGCTGTAAAATTAGCCGGATAAAAGAATAAAATCACATATTTTTTACCTCGATAATCCGATAAACGAATCTTTCCTAATCGTTTTTTATAAACACCAATTGTTAAAAAATTAGGAGGCGTCTTACCAATTTTTGGAAAGTTTGTCATATTTTAAGACATTTACAGATAAAGAATTTTAACTAAAAAATAATAACAAAAAAATAAAAGTAGAGCAATTTTGAGAAAAATTCCACTACTTTTTAAAATAAAACATTTTTATGCTTCTTTTGATTTTGTTTCTACTTCAGAAACTTCAATTAATTCTTCAAGTGCGAAATTATTTGTATTCGTTCCGCTATAATTTACATTTTCAAAACGAACAACAGCAGGATAACGAATTCCACTTTGATCAATTGTTGCAATAGTTCCTACTTGATTAAACCAGTAAGATTCCTTTCTAAGAATTCGAACTTTAGATCCACGACTAATCATAAAAATTTAATTTAATTGTAAATTCAGAATTTAGAAAACAAAAAAATAATTTAATAAACTCTTGTTTTTTAAAATAATAACCCTAAAACGCTGACCAGGTGGGAACTGGTATAAATAAAATTATTTATCTTTGATTAATATTATAGTCTATTAGCCATATACTCAACAATAAAATTTTAATTTTTCTTAATTTAATACTAAAAAATTAGGTAAGTTTGGTTGTTTAAAAAGCATGAACTGTGTTAAAATTTTTACGAGAATAAATTTATATAAACTTAAACGAAAAAAATGAACGATAATAAAAATAATACAGTTCGAAACCTACTTATAGGTATCGCTCTTTTAAGTGGAATTAGTTTAACAGCGAAAAAATTCGACTTGATTGGAGTTCAAGGTTCTGAAAGCGGAAAAAATATTAACCAAGTAAATCCAAATGTTATAAGCTCAAAAATGACATATGGACGGTTTTTAGAATATTTAGAAATGGGATGGGTTAATCAAGTTGATTTATACGATAATAGTCGCAATGCTATTGTTCAAGCTTCTAGCCCAGAATTAGGCAATCGTCCACAAACTATTCGAGTTGAAATACCTGTAGGTGCATCACAATTAATTCAAAAATTAAAAGAATATAACATTGATTTTGATGCACATCCTGCTGAGCAAAAAAATATTTTTGTTAATATCTTAAGTAATATACTTCTACCAATAATTTTTATAACAGGATTAGTGTATTTATTCCAAAATTCTGAAAACTTTGGGGGTGGCTCGGGACAATCACCAATGAGTTTAGGAAAATCAACTGCACGATTTGAACGACGTCCTGACACAGGTGTGAGCTTTAAAGATATAGCAGGGATTGACGAGGCTAAAACAGAATTTGAAGAGATTGTATCATTTTTAAAAGAACCAGATAAATATACAATTGTTGGAGCTAAAATTCCGAAAGGTATTTTATTAGTAGGTCCTCCAGGTACTGGTAAAACTTTACTTGCGAAAGCGATTGCTAATGAAGCAGATGTTCCATTTTTTAGTGTAGCAGGTTCAGAATTTGTTGAAATGTTTATTGGGATCGGGGCGGCTCGAGTTCGTGATCTATTTAAAAAAGCCTCAGAAAACGCACCATGTATTGTATTTATTGACGAAATTGATGCAGTTGGACGAGAGCGGGGTGCTGGTGTCGGAGGTGGTAATGATGAACGAGAACAAACTCTAAATCAATTACTAACTGAGATGGATGGTTTTAAAGAAAATAAAGGTGTAATTGTAGTGGGAGCTACAAACCGAGCTGATATTTTAGATGCTGCTTTATTACGTCCTGGACGCTTTGATAGACAAGTAACAGTGAATTTACCAGACCGTTTAGGACGTGTAGGGATTCTAAAAGTTCATGCTCGTAACAAACCTTTAGGTGAAGATGTATCATTAGTTCAATTAGCAAATCGGACACCAGGATTTTCTGGGGCTGATTTAGCAAATTTACTGAATGAAGCTGCAATTTTAGCAACACGCTATAAAAAATCGTCTATCACAAAAAACGAAGTAAATGAAGCTGCTGATCGAATTATTGGAGGTATTGCAGGGGCTCCAATGGAAGATACAAAAAATAAACGATTAATAGCTTACCACGAAGTTGGGCATGCTATTACAGGTTCAGTTCTAAAATCGCATGATGAAGTTGAGAAAATTACCTTAACACCACGTGGTGGAGCTAAAGGATTAACATGGTTTACTCCTGAAGAAGACCAAAGCCTATTATCACGTTCAGCGTTATTAGCTCGTATTATAACTACGTTAGGTGGGCGAGCAGCTGAGCAGGTCATTTTTGGGGAACCTGAAGTGACAACAGGTGCAAGTAGTGATTTACAACAAGTAACAAATTTAGCAAGACAAATGGTTACTCGATTCGGAATGTCAAATATTGGACCTTTAGCCTTAGAAGATGAAAGTACTGGTCAAGTTTTCTTAGGTGGAAATATGGCCTCAGGTTCAGAATATGCAGAAAACATTGCCGATCGAATAGATGATGAAGTTCGCAAAATTATTACTTATTGTTATGAAAAAGCTATTGAAATTGTACTAGACAATCGTGTAGTAATTGATTTAATAGTTGAAAAATTATTAGATAAAGAGACCATGGACGGAGATGAATTCCGTGAACTTTTAAGTACGTATACAATTTTACCAAATAAAAATATCCCATACGTATCAAAATTTAACTAATTAATTTTTGCCAATACTAATTTATTGAAATATATTGCTATATAGAGCTTCTAAAGATAGAATAATGTTAAAATATAAACATTACTAGCATAAACTATTTAAGCTACTTTATATTTGGAATTAATTTAAGAATTATTAAAATTAGGATATTTTTATGGCAAAAAAAAGTATGATAGAGCGGGAAAAAAAACGTATTAAATTAAATAATAAATATACGCCGAAACGTAATACATTATTACAAGCGTATAGACAAACCGAGGATTTTCAATCCCGACTAGATATACATTCAAAAATTCAAAAATTGCCACGAAATAGTGCCAAAAATCGCATTAGAAATCGTTGTTGGAAAACAGGACGACCTCGTGGATTTTATAGAGATTTTGGTGTTTCACGTCATGTTTTACGTGAAATGGCTCATAGTTGTTTATTACCTGGTGTTACAAAATCTAGTTGGTAAACGTTAGAAAGTAATAAAAATTAATAAATTTTTATTTAAATCAATTTCAAAAAATCAATCATAACTAAATAGTTAACGAATTTTTTAATAGAATCTAATATAGTCCTTAGAATCAAAAAAGTTTATACATAAATACATCTAATTAAAACTATTATGATTTATGATTCGCAAGTATATACAGTGTTACTTATTGCTTTGTTAGCAAGTGTTTTAGCAATTCGTTTAGGTTCGACACTTTATCAATAAATTTTTAGGGTTCTTTTTAAAAGAACCTTAATTTACACTACTTGAAGAATTTTAGAAATTTAAACTCAATAAAAATTATGGTAACACAAGATTTAAAAAAATTTTCTACACCAGTTTTTCCTTTCACTGCTATTGTAGGCCAAGAGGAAATGAAATTAGCTTTACAATTAAATGTGATTGATCCAAAAATTGGTGGAGTTATGATTATGGGAGATCGTGGAACGGGTAAATCGACAACAATTCGAGCGATTGCAGATCTACTTCCAGAAATTGAGGTTGTAAAAGATGATCCTTTCAATTCACATAAATCTGACTTAGATTTAATGGGAAATGAGATTAAACTTGCAATTCAAAACGGTGAATCACTTGAAACTGAACTTATTAAAATCCCTATGGTTGACTTACCATTAGGTGCAACAGAAGATCGTGTTTGTGGTACAATTGATATTGAAAAAGCTTTAACAGAAGGTGTAAAAGCTTTTGAACCAGGTTTATTAGCTAAAGCAAATCGGGGAATTCTTTATGTTGATGAAGTTAATTTACTAGATGATCATTTAGTCGATATTTTACTAGATTCAGCAGCATCTGGATGGAATACGGTTGAACGAGAAGGGATATCTATTCGCCATCCTGCACGATTCGTATTAGTAGGTTCTGGAAATCCAGAAGAAGGCGAATTACGACCACAACTATTAGATAGATTTGGTATGCACGCAGAAATTCGAACAGTAAAAGATCCAATTTTACGTGTAAAAGTTGTTGAAGAACGTACTTCATTTGATCAAACTCCTATGGTTTGGATTGAAAATTATGAAAAGCAACAACAAGAATTACGTGATCGTATTGTCCTGGCGCAAAAAGTATTACCAACCGTTGAATTAGACTATGATCTCCGAGTAAAAATCTCAGAAGTATGTAGTCAACTAGATGTAGATGGTTTAAGGGGCGATATTGTAACAAATCGTGCAGCTAAGGCACATGCTGCTTATCATGGACGTGACAAAGTGACAGTAGAAGATATTGCAAAAATTATTACTTTATGTTTACGCCATCGTCTAAGAAAAGACCCGTTAGAAACGATTGATTCAGGAAATAAAGTATCAAAAGTTTTTAATGAAATATTCGAAATTGAAGAATAAAATATTTTTAATTTAGCGTTAACTAGTATGCTCTTTTTAAAATTAATTTGGTTACTAGTGAGCATTTTTTTGATTTCTATAATCTATTTACGTGTTCCAAGAAATCAAGGTCTAACAAGTTTTGCAACAAAAAGTGATTTGTTAGGATCGCCGAATTCGACAGAAAAATTTTTGAATAATTTTACACTAATTTTAATTATCAGCTACTATTTAATAGCTGTTAAATTAAATCAAATGAGTATTATTGGATGATAATATAATATAAGATTCTTATAAACTTATTCTTTGCTTGCTTATGACAAAAATTAAAATATTTAAATTATTCACATAAGCAAGTAAAGATTGAAAGTAAGATTAAGAAAAAATACCTGTAAAAACTAAACACATACAGATAATATTAGATTACTAGCAACTAATGCGTGAATATTTTCAAGATGACATAATCGTTACATAAGTTAGTTAAAGATTAACGCGGAGTAGAGCAGCCTGGTAGCTCGTTGGGCTCATAACCCGAAGGTCAATGGTTCAAATCCATTCTCCGCTATAAATTTTTATAAATTAACGTTAAAAAAGTTTTTTTTTTATTAAAATTATATAGTGAACGTTAAATATTAATAAGGTTTTACCTATGACATTAAATTTACAAACACCATTTCCAACTTTTGGAGGAAGTACAGGTGGATGGTTACGTGCTGCCGAAGTTGAGGAAAAGTATGCAATTACGTGGACTAGTAAAAAAGAACAGATTTTTGAAATGCCGACAGGTGGCGCAGCAATTATGCGCAACGGCGAAAATTTGCTTTACCTAGCACGAAAAGAACAATGCCTTGCTTTGGGAACTCAACTAAGAACTTTTAAAATCAACGACTATAAAATTTACCGAATTTTCCCTAGTGGAGAAGTACAATATTTACATCCAAAAGATGGTGTCTTCCCAGAAAAAGTAAATCCAGGTCGAACATCAGTTAACAGTCGAGGATTTTCAATTGGTAAAAACCCAAATCCTGCTTCAATTAAATTTAGTGGAATTACTACATATGAAAGTTAATTTATAATTAAGATTAGTTATCATACTAATCTTTAGGCGAGATGGCAGAGTTGGTCGATTGCGTCTGATTTGAAATCAGATGAATCTTTACGGATTCCGTGGGTTCGAATCCCACTCTCGCCTTTCTAATATGATTTAATAAGTGCTTAATTGTGTCCTAATTTTTCTTTTAATTTTATGGGTAAAGTCTACGATTGGTTTGAAGAACGTTTAGAAATCCAAGCTATTGCGGATGATATATCAAGTAAATATGTACCGCCACATGTAAATATTTTTTACTGTTTTGGTGGTATCGTTTTTACCTGCTTTTTAGTACAAGTTGCAACGGGATTTGCAATGACGTTTTACTACCGACCTAGTGTTGTTGATGCTTTTGCATCCGTTGAATATATTATGACAAGCGTTAATTTTGGTTGGTTAATTCGTTCAATTCATCGTTGGTCAGCTAGTATGATGGTAATGATGATGGTATTACATGTATTCCGCGTTTACTTAACGGGTGGATTCAAAAAACCTCGAGAATTAACATGGGTAACGGGTGTTATTTTAGCGGTAGTTACGGTATCATTTGGTGTAACAGGCTATTCATTACCATGGGATCAAGTAGGATTTTGGGCTTGTAAAATTGTAACAGGAGTTCCAGCTGCTGTTCCTGTAGTAGGTCCTCCATTAGTACTTGTTTTACGAGGCGGAGAAAGTGTTGGTCAAAGTACATTAACTCGTTTCTATAGTGCTCATACATTTGTATTACCATTAGCAGCAGCCGTATTAATGTTAACTCATTTCTTAATGATTCGTAAACAAGGTATCTCGGGACCTCTTTAATCCGTGTTATAGAGTTGAATTAAAATTTTTTTAATAAGGAACCATTATGTCAGTAATTAAAAAGCCAGATTTAACAGATCCAAAATTAAGAGCAAAACTTGCAAAAGGTATGGGTCATAATTATTACGGTGAACCAGCTTGGCCGAATGATTTATTATATGTTTTCCCTGTTTGTATTCTAGGAACTTTTGCATGTTGTATTGGGTTAGCCGTTATGGCGCCTACACAAATGGGTGAACCAGCAGATCCATTTAACACGCCATTAGAAATTTTACCTGAATGGTATTTCTTCCCAACTTTTAACTTATTACGTGTATTACCGAATAAATTATTAGGTGTTTTAGCTATGGCACGAGTTCCTGCAGGATTAATAACTGTTCCATTTATTGAGAATGTAAATAAATTCCAGAATCCATTTCGTCGTCCAATTGCAAGTTTAGTCTTTATCTTAGGATTTTTCACTGCTGTTTGGTTAGGAATTGGAGCTTGTTTACCAATTGATAAAGCAGTTTCATTAGGTTTTTGGTAAAGCGCAAATCGATATTTAAAAATAAACTGTAAAAAGTAATAAATTAAAATTACTTTTTTACAGTTTAAAAGTTATTGCTTCAATTACCTAGACGAAAACAAACCGTTTAATATTGAACAAAGTAATTTTTATTTTATAATGTTAAACTTATACACTAAACAGTTCTAGGCTTTAGTGTAAAAATAACCTATAATTTACTCTTTATTATTTTGTAAAATTTAACTATTACAAAAAGTTATTTAACATTCTGTATAAGTAGGCCCAGTAGGAATCGAACCTACATTGGAAACTTAGAAGGTTTCTGTCCTAATCCGTTAGACGATAGGCCCAAATAGTTACTAAAACTAAATTCTTTATCTTAAGTATAAGTAAGAGAGTTTTAAGTTTAACATAATAAATATAACGAAACTTATTTTAATTCGTTTTATAATTTAATTATAGTAAAGTTTAAAAAAATATTCAATGAAAAATTTTTGCTAATTTAAACAGAATCCACTGTTTGTTTTTCCAGTGCAAATTAACTCTATCAATCTTAATCTAGGAAAAACTCAATTAAATTTAAGTATATTTAAAACCGGGACTGACGAGACTCGAACTCGCAACTTCCGCCGTGACAGGGCGGTGCTCTAACCAATTGAACTACAATCCCTTAAATCTGAAATATAGCAGCATACTTCGACAATAACATAATTTGTCTTTAATTGTCAAGTCAAGTATACGACTGGTTTTCAATAAAGGAGAAACAGGGATTCGAACCCTGGGTACAAAAATTGTACGATAGATTAGCAATCTATTGGCTTTCGACCACTCAGCCATTTCTCCTAAATTAATAAACCCTTATTATTTCTAGTTTAGAACTAGATGGCTCTGGTGGGATTTGAACCTACGACCTTGGGCTTATGAGTCCCCTGCTCTAACCACTGAGCTACAGAGCCTTTATATAGTACTATTGTAGCACGAGAAATAGAATTCGAGCGTAAAGTATTTGTTTTGTGTAATCCAAGGTTTGATTTATTTTATAAATTTAACTTATTTCCCTAAACTAAAATTCAATATATAATAGTAATGAAATAGTTAATAAATTTAATAATGTTATATGAATGACTTTTGGACTAATGTTTTTCGCTATCCCCGTTTTTTTATTAGTAGTTTAATAGGTTTACTACTTGTTATTCTAAGCCCTTTTAAAAATTTATTTAAAATAGCGAAGTTACGAATCTTTGTAATTTTATTTATTTTATTATTTTTCTTAGGTATTTATTTTGTTTTAGTAAACATGACAGGCTTATAAATAGCCCTAATCGTTCATACGCAAATTGTGAGATTAAAGTTAAAATAACTAAAACTTAAATCCTGGCTAATTAAACAAGTAAGAGGATTTTTAAAACATCATAATTAAAAATCATTTTAAAACCGAGTTAAAATCAATTTGATCTATATTCGTACAAAACAAACAAAGATATCTCAACAAAACAAATTTATTTTTAGTCATTAAATGTTAACTTACTTGAATTAACTAAAAATTAAGTTTTAATTTCCTTAATATAAATATTTTTGACTTGCATTTACATCCACAATATCTATATTAAATTTTTTTAAACATTTATTTATTCCTAAAAATGAATAAGCATAACTTGTGTTAATTGATTTTTCAACTACTAACATTAAAATTAACTCAAAGAGAATATATTGAAAACGATCATTTATCGCTTTCAATATAGAACTCCAAAATAATCATTCAGTTAAAAATAGTTACTGTTTTAAATTACATAAAAATAAAACAAATGCATTTTTATACTATCTTTAAAGTACATTTAAAGATGTTGAAATAATGGGCCGAGTTGGATTTGAACCAACGTAGCATAACGCAACGGATTTACAATCCGCCCCCTTTAACCACTCGGGCACCGACCCTTAGTAATATTAATGATAACAAATAAAAGAGAATATAACAATATTATTATTAAAAAATTTTCTCTATATTCTAACATTGACGCAAGAGTATTTTTTAGTTATATATATATATATATAATTACTGGGTAATTAACTCAGCGGTAGAGTGTCTGCCTTACAAGCAGAAGGTCACAGGTTCAAATCCTGTATTACCCACATTTCAAAAATATATTATTGCTGGTGTAGCTCAATGGTAGAGCAACGGATTTGTAATCCGTAGTTGGGGGTTCAAGTCCCTTCACCAGCTTAAACTGAATAAAATTTAAAAATAGACGAAGAAAAGAAAAAATACTAAACAATATATCTCCAATATTTGGAAAAATTAATTTATACTATTTAATTAATACTAATCTTATAAGATTAGTATTAATTAAATATTATTAGTAGCTATTATTAGTAACGGCTACCTTCAGCATTAGCTTGAACACTATACCTCTTAATAGTGTAAGTAATGAAACGACCAGCGCCTTCTGTACGTTCTAAGTAGAAACCTGGCTCATTTGATGGACGGCTTACGATAAATGACATTACGCAACTTTCAGTACCGTAACTAGCATCGAAAGCATTCATACGAATGTAACCGTTTGCACATGATTTACGAGCTTCACTAAGTTCGAACATTACAGATGCAATATCTTTAATGTCAAATAATGGTAAACCCCATAATTCCCAGTAACTGTTACGAGGATGTGGATCATCAGTCCATTCAACGTTCATAGCCCAACCTTTGTCGATACAGTAAGCAATTTGCTTTTCGATTTGTTGGTCAGTTAAATCAGGTAAAAAAGAGAAACAACCTTGTGTAAGTCTCACTATTCAAATACTCCTTTTATTTTTATTAAAAGTAACTTATTATACGTTTGCTGTAGGTGTCTCAGCGAAATCAGCAGTATCTGTAGAAGTATAGTTAAAACTAATATCTTTCCATAGATCTAAAGCTGTTTGTAAAGGACCACATTTTTTCGCAGCTTCACGTAAAATTTGAGGACCAACTTGAGGGTTGAAGTAATCAGCACCTTCATTACGAGCTAATACCATTGCTTCTAAAGCAACACGGTTTGCTGTTGCACCAGCTTGGATACCATCTGGGTGACCAATAGTACCACCACCGAATTGTAATACAACATCATCACCTAAGTAGTGAATTAATTGGTGCATTTGACCACAGTGGATACCACCAGAAGCAACTGGCATACATTTACGTAAACTAGCCCATGACATATCGAAGAAGATACCGTATGGTAAGTTAACGTCTAATGTAGTTAAACGTAATACATCGTAGAAACCTTTAATCATTAAAGGATCACCTTCTAATTTACCAACAACTGTACCAGCATGGATATGATCTACACCAGACATACGCATCCACTTACAGATAACACGGAAGTTAATACCGTGGTTCTTTTGACGAGCGTATGTAGAGTTACCTGCACGGTGTAAGTGTAAAAGCATGTCGTTATCACGCGCCCAGATTGCAGCACTTTGAATTGCTGTGTAACCCATTACTAAATCGATGATTACGATAACAGAACCGATTTGTTTAGCGTAATCAGCACGTTTGTAAACTTCTTCCATTGTGGCAGCTGTGATGTTTAAGTAAGAACCTTTAACTTCACCTGTAGCTGCAGAAGCACGGTTAATACCTTCTAAACAGTATAAGAAACGTTCTCTCCAACGCATGAATGGTTGTGAGTTAATATTTTCATCATCTTTTAAAAAGTCTAAACCACCTTTTAAACCTTCATATACTACACGACCGTAGTTTTTACCAGAAAGACCTAATTTAGGTTTTACAGTAGCACCTAATAATGGTGCACCATATTTGTTTAAACGCTCACGTTCAACAACGATACCTGTAGCAGGACCTTGGAATGTTTTTAAGTATGCATAAGGAATACGCATATCTTCTAAACGTAAAGCAGCTACCGCTTTAAATCCGAATACGTTACCAATGATTGATGCAGTTAAGTTAGCTAACGAACCTTCTTCGAATAAATCACATTCATATGCGATAAAAGCAAAGTATTGATCTGTTGTGTTAGGTACTGGATCTACTCGGTAAGCTTTAGCACGGTAACGCTCACAAGCTGTTAATAAATCTGTCCAAACAACAGTCCAAGTTGCTGTAGAAGATTCACCAGCTACTGCTGCAGCCGCTTCTACTGGATCTACACCTGGTTGCGGTGTAATACGGAATAATGCAAGAACATCAGTATCTTGTACTGTGTATGAAGCATCCCAGTAACCCATTTTAGCGTATGGAATTACACCAGATTCGTAACGGTCACTTTTAATTCGAGTCCGTTCTGATACAGATTGAGACATTTATTTCTCCTTAAAGCAAAAAGGCAATATATAATAGATATTTAACTAATTAACTTAAATTAGTTCTATCGGTTGAACTTTGAAAACAACCTCAATTATAATTATAACACAAGTTTCTTATACTTTTAAATTATTTTTTTTATTTTATTAATAACTTTTTAGAATAAACTTATTATATGACCGTTTGATACTTTAAATCAATTACTAATTCCTCTATAATAAAAAATATAAATCATTACAGTATAAAATTTTAAAGCTAATTTACTTAAAAAAATCAATTCTTTAAATTTATGACTAATAAATCAAACAAAATTTTAAACACTAATATAACTAAATTAGTTAATCAACCTTATAAATATGGTTTTTCGACTGTTATCGAGAAGGATATTATTGAAAAGGGTTTAAACGAAGATGTAATTTGCTTGATATCAAAAAAAAAGAATGAACCTAAGTTTTTACTCGAGTTTCGTTTAAAGGCTTTTAAAAAATGGAAAGAGATGAAATGTCCAGATTGGGCACAAATTAAGTTTTCAGAAATTGATTATCAAGATATTATTTATTATTCAGCTCCGAAAGTAAAAAAAAAATTAAATAGTCTAGATGAAGTTGATCCTGAATTACTAAAAACATTTGAAAAGCTAGGAATTTCTTTAACGGAGCAAAAACGTTTAGCTAATGTTGCAATTGATGCCGTGTTTGATAGTGTATCTATAGCAACAACTTTTAAAGAGGAACTTGCAGAATGTGGAGTAATTTTTTCTTCAATTTCAGAAGCTATTCAAGAGTATCCAGAACTTATTGAAAAATATTTGGGTAGTGTAGTTCCAATTGGTGATAATTATTTTTCTGCTCTAAATTCAGCAGTATTTACTGACGGCTCATTTTGCTATATTCCAAAAGATACAATTTGTCCATTAGAATTATCTACGTATTTTAGAATAAATGACCAAAAATCGGGCCAATTTGAACGTACATTAATTGTTGCCGAAAAAAATAGTCAAGTTAGTTATTTAGAAGGTTGTACTGCGCCACAATATGACAGTAATCAATTACATGCAGCAGTTGTAGAATTAGTTGCTTTAGAAAATGCAGATATTAAATATTCAACGGTTCAAAATTGGTATGCTGGAAATAACTACGGAGAAGGTGGTATTTATAATTTTGTAACAAAACGTGGATTATGTGCCGGTTCAAATTCAAAAATCTCTTGGACTCAAGTTGAAACGGGTTCAAATATTACTTGGAAATACCCAAGTTGTCTGTTAGTAGGTGATAAAGCAAAAGGGGAATTTTATTCAGTTGCATTAACCAATAATTATCAACAAGCAGATACTGGTAGTAAAATGATTCATGTGGGAAAAAATACTCGAAGTCGAATTGTTTCAAAGGGTATTTCTGCTGGAAATTCTAAAAATACCTATAGGGGTTTAGTTAATATTAGTAATAAGGCTATAGGTGCTCGTAATTATTCTCAATGTGATTCTTTGCTTATCGGTAACTTATCTAATGCAAATACTTTTCCGTTTATTTCTGTTCAAAATCCAACAGCCAAAATAGAACATGAAGCCTCAACTTCTAAAATTGGTGAAGAGCAAATTTTTTATTTCTTACAACGAGGAATTCCAATTGAAAAAGGCGTAGAATTAATGATTAGCGGATTTTGTCAAGAAGTCTTTACTGAATTACCTCTAGAATTCGCTGCAGAAGCAGATCGTTTATTAACTTTAAAATTAGAAGGAAGTGTCGGTTAATGAATACAAACTATCCTATATTAGAAATTAAAAATTTAAAAGCTTGTATTAATGAAAATGAAATTTTAAAAGATTTAAATTTAAAAATTCATAAAGGTGAGATTCACGCAATAATGGGACCTAATGGTTCTGGAAAGAGCACATTTTCAAAAGTTCTTGCAGGTCATCCTGCTTACAATATTTTAAGTGGTGATATTTTATTTAAAGGATCTAGTATTCTTAATTTAGATCCGGAAGAGCGTTCACATATGGGAATCTTTTTAGCATTTCAGTATCCAATTGAAATTCCTGGTGTTAGTAACGAAGATTTTTTGCGTCTTGCTTATAATTCAAAACAAAAATTTTTAAATAAAGATGAAGTTGATCCGATTTCATTTTTTACTATAATCAATGAGAAATTAAAACTTGTTGATATGTCACCAGTTTTTTTAAGCCGAAATGTTAATGAAGGGTTTTCTGGGGGTGAAAAAAAGAGAAATGAAATTTTACAAATGATCTTATTAGACTCAGAATTATCAATTTTAGATGAAACAGACTCTGGTTTAGACATTGATGCTTTAAAGATCATATCAAAAGGTATTAATACATTTATGAATCAAAATAAAGCAATTATTTTAATAACACATTACCAGAGATTACTAGATTATGTTCAGCCTAATTATGTCCATGTAATGCAAAATGGTAAAATAATAAAAACAGGTACTGCTGATTTAGCTAAAGAATTAGAGAGTAAAGGTTATGAATGGTTAAAATAAGTAATAAAGATTAAAAAAGAGAGCTTTTAGATAAAAATAAACCTAAAATTAGTAAAAAGTTATTATACTATATATTGTTCCTGTATATTTTTTAATATTGGGTAATTTACTAAATTAGTTAAATTTTATGTACCCAGATAATTTTTATTCAAGTACGTTTACACTATTAGCGGAGGCAGAAGTCGGAAAACACTTTTACTGGGATATTGCAGGCTTTTTAGTACATGGGCAAGTCTTAGTGGTAGTCTGGTTTGTGTTAGCTCTTTTACTACTATTTGCAGTTTTAGGTACGCGCGACATAGACCGGATCCCAAATAGTTGGCAAAATTTTGCCGAATCAGCTGTTGACTTTGTTACTGATATTGCTAGAGACCAATTAGGTGAAAGTTTCTATAGAGAATGGGTTCCATTTATTGGTACATTATTCTTATTTATTTTTGGATGTAATTGGGCTGGTGCAATTATTCCGTGGAAATTAATTGAGTTACCGGAAGGCGAACTTGCCGCTCCAACTAATGATATTAATACAACGGTGGCATTAGCGTTATTAACATCTCTTGCCTATTTCTATGCTGGTTTAAGTAAAAAAGGGTTCGGATATTTCAAACGATATATTCAACCAATTCCACTTCTTCTACCTATTAATATTTTAGAAGATTTTACGAAACCATTATCGCTAAGCTTCCGATTATTTGGAAATGTTTTAGCAGATGAATTAACTATTACTGTATTAACATCGTTAGTTCCATTAGTAATTCCATTACCAATTATGGCATTAGGGATTTTTGCAGGTTCAGTACAAGCTTTAATTTTCTCAACATTAGCTGCTGCTTATATCGCCGAAGCTCTTGAGTAAATTAAAATTAAATTCGATTTTTTAAAATTATATTTTTATTCACATTTATTAATTCAAATAAAATTTATTATGGATTCTATCATCTCTGCTGCTTCTGTTATAGCTGCTGGTTTAGCGATTGGTTTAGCTGCTATCGGCCCTGGTATTGGTCAAGGTAATGCTGCTGGTCAAGCTGTAGAAGGTATTGCTCGTCAACCTGAAGGAGAAAACAAAATTCGTGGTACGTTATTATTAAGTTTAGCTTTCATGGAAGCTTTAACAATTTATGGTCTAGTAGTAGCATTAGCATTATTATTCGCTAACCCGTTTAATGGTTAATCCGACTATTGTTAGTAATAACAATATGTAGATAGATCTAGCGTAAAATTATTTACGCTAATTCTATCTATTAAAAATCTTTAATTCTATAGTATAACATATAGATTTTCTATGGTTAATCTTTCAATAATAATTTCAAGTTCTGAAGTCAATGGTCCCGGCGGATTATTCGACATTAATGCAACTTTACCGTTAGTAGCGATTCAATTTCTTTTATTAATGGTTCTGCTTAATGTTATTTTATATAGCCCATTACTGACTATTATAGAAGAACGTAAAGAATATATTTTAAACAAACTTGCAAAAGCCTCTGAAATATTATCTCAGGCAAATGAATTGACTGCTCAGTACGAACAAGAATTAAATACGGTCCGTAAAGAAGCACAATTAGAAATTACAAACTCACAAAAAATTCATAAAGAAATTTTAGAGATTGAACTTAATATTTCTCAAAAATATATTGATAATTTATTAGAAAATATAACAGATGATCTGCTTGAGAAAAAAAATACAGCTCTTAATAGTTTAGATACTATTGTTCAGTCGTTATGTGTTCAAATTGAAAATAGATTATCAATTTAAATTTTTTGTTAGATGTAATTTTCCTTATTTATAACTGAACAGTTTATATAAAAACTTTAAAACATGGAAAATTTTAATCAAATTTTTACATTACTTGCCGAAAATGAAGGTATTGGTTTAAACACTGATATTCTTGAAACAGGTATAATTAACATTGCCGCTTTAGTTGGTATTTTAATTTATGCCGGCCGAGATTTTCTAGGCTCTTTTCTAGAGCAACGTAAAACCAGTATTGTACAAGGTGTTCAAGATGCTGAGGGTAGATTAGAAGAGGCTAATCGACGCTTAAGCGAAGCTCAGAAGCAATTAAGTCAAGCGCATATAGTAATTAGCGAGATAAAAAATGAAACAATATCAGCTAAAAAAGTTTTATTAGAATCTGATGCTTATCAAGCAAAGAAAGATTTAACAACTCGTTTTAGCCGAGCTTTAGCTACGTTTCGTTCAAAAGAACGCCAAATATTTTTAGAAGTTAAAGAACAAATTATCCTATTAGTTTTAAAACGTACAGTAGCTCGCGCTCAGCAAACTTTTGGTCCAAAAGAAAGAGCAACAGCATTAATTACTGAAACAATTAATAAATTAGAAGGAGATTTGTTATGAGTATAAATCCTTTAGCTTCAAAAATTGCAGCTCCTTATGCACGTGCTTTGTTTGACTTCTCAGTTGATCAAAATCTTATGCATCAAATTACTGCTGATTTTCAGAATTTAGAAGTCTTTTTAAATAAAACACCTGATTTAACAGAATATTTAAGTAATCCTCTTATTAGTGCAAAATCGAAAGAGGAAGTTTTAAATAAAACTTTAAAATCGCAAATAAACAAAGAAACTTTTAAATTTTTAATTGTTTTAGTAAATCGAAGTAGAATTAATTTGTTAGAACCCATTATTGCTAGTTATCTAAATCTAGTTTATAATGCAGCTTCTGTTAAAATGATTGAAGTTTCTACTGCTTATGCATTTACGAATTTGCAAAAAAATACTTTAATTAAAAAATTAAAAGAATTAACAAACGCAAGAGAAATTCGCTTAGTAATTACTGTTGATTCAAGTCTTATTGGCGGTTTTTTAATTAAAACTAATTCAAAAGTACTTGATTTTACCATTAAAAATCAATTACAAAAATTAGCTAAACATTTAGATAGTGTTTTAGAAATTTAAAAATAACTAAATTCTTTTATTAACTTTATTATTTTAAAAATAATACAATGATAAATATTCGTCCAGACGAAATTAGTAGTATTATCCGTGAACAAATTGAACAATATGATCAAGATGTTAAAGTAGATAATATTGGTACTGTATTACAAGTAGGTGATGGTATTGCTCGAGTTTATGGGCTTGATCAAGTAATGAGTGGTGAACTTTTAGAATTTGAAGATAAAACAATTGGTATTGCACTAAACTTAGAGAACGACAATGTTGGTGTTGTATTAATGGGTAATGGTCGTCAAATTTTAGAAGGTAGTACTGTAAAAACAACAGGTCAAATTGCTCAAATTCCAACAGGTGAGGCGTTCTTAGGCCGTGTTGTTAATCCGTTAGGTGCACCTATTGATGGAAAAGGTGATATTGCGAATACAGAAACTCGCTTACTAGAAGCAATGGCGCCAGGTATTATTAGTCGTAAATCAGTTTGTGAACCATTACAAACAGGTATTACATCAATTGACGCTATGATTCCAATTGGACGAGGTCAACGAGAATTAATCATTGGTGATCGTCAAACAGGGAAAACAGCTATTGCGGTTGATACGATTATTAACCAAAAAACTGAAGATGTTGTTTGTGTTTATGTTGGTGTTGGACAAAAAGCTTCAACAGTTGCACAAGTAGTAAACGTACTTGAAGAAAAAGAGGCAATGGCATACACAATTATTGTTTGTGCAAGTGCTAATGATCCTGCAACATTACAATATATTGCGCCATATGCGGGTGCTGCATTAGCTGAGTACTTTATGTATAATGGTAAAGCAACTTTAGTTATTTATGATGATTTAACTAAACAAGCAATGGCATACCGACAAATGTCGTTATTACTTCGTCGTCCACCAGGACGTGAGGCTTACCCTGGTGATGTTTTCTATTTACACTCTCGTTTATTAGAACGTGCTGCAAAACTTAGTGATGCTTTAGGTGGTGGAAGTATGACTGCATTACCTGTTATTGAGACTCAAGCAAGTGACGTATCAGCATATATTCCAACTAACGTAATTTCGATTACGGATGGCCAAATTTTCTTATCAAATGATTTATTTAACTCAGGGATTCGTCCAGCTATTAATGTTGGTATTTCTGTTTCACGTGTAGGTTCTGCTGCACAAACAAAAGCTATGAAACAAGTAGCGGGTAAATTAAAATTAGAATTGGCACAATTTGCTGAATTAGAAGCTTTCTCTCAATTTGCCTCTGATTTAGATGAAGCAACACAAAAACAACTAGCTCGTGGTACACGATTACGTGAAGTGTTAAAACAACCTCAGAATTCTCCTTTATCAGTAGCAGAGCAAGTAGCTTTAATCTATACAGGTATTAATGGGTTCTTAGATGAATTAGAAGTTGCATCTGTTAAAAAGTACTGTGCAAGTTTATTATCATTCTTAAATACATCAAATAACTCGTATATTGGAATTGTAAGTTCAACAAATCAATTTACTGCAGAAGCAGAGACTGCTCTAAAAGAAGCTATCTCTGAGTCAAAAGCAGTATTTATGAAATAATCAACTTGTAATTTGTTACTAGTTTTTTCTAATTATAGAAAATATTTTAAAAAGATTAAATTTGTAGAAAAATAAATTTAATCTTTTTAAAATATTTTCTATGTAAAATTTCTTATTTGATTTTAAAAAATAAAATGATAGTAATAAAAATTACATTATATTAAGTAATTTTTATTCTCTTTACTTATAATAATAGTATAGCTAACTTTTTTCTAGTTTAGTTGTAAGAAAGTCAAAAACCGTTATTTATATTAAGGAATGAATTACTATGGCGTTACCATGGTATCGTGTTCATACTGTTGTTTTAAATGATCCTGGAAGATTAATTGCAGTACATTTGATGCATACAGCATTAGTTGCTGGTTGGGCTGGCTCAATGGCTTTATATGAACTTGCAGTCTTTGATCCATCTGACCCTGTTTTAAATCCAATGTGGCGTCAAGGTATGTTTGTTATGCCGTTTATGACACGTTTAGGAATTACTGATTCATGGGGTGGTTGGAGTATTACAGGTGAAAGTGTTTCTAACCCAGGAATTTGGAGTTTTGAAGGTGTAGCATTATCACATATTATTTTATCAGGTATGTGTTTCTTAGCAGCTATTTGGCACTGGGTGTACTGGGATTTAGAATTATTCCGTGACCCACGAACAGGAGAACCTGCTCTAGATTTACCAAAGATTTTTGGTATTCACTTATTCTTATCAGGTTTACTATGTTTTGGATTTGGTGCATTCCACGTAACAGGTTTATTTGGTCCTGGTATTTGGGTTTCAGATGCTTACGGTGTTACTGGAAAAGTACAACCTGTAGCACCTGCTTGGGGCGCTGATGGATTCAATCCATTTAATCCTGGTGGTATTGCGGCACATCATATTGCCGCTGGTATTTTCGGAATTTTTGCTGGTATCTTCCATTTAACAGTGCGTCCACCGCAACGTTTATACCGAGCACTACGAATGGGTAATATTGAAACTGTATTATCAAGTAGTATTGCAGCCGTATTTTTTGCAGCTTTCGTTACTTCAGGTACAATGTGGTACGGTGCTGCAGCAACGCCTATTGAATTGTTTGGTCCAACACGTTACCAATGGGATAGTGGATATTTCCAACAAGAAATTGAGCGTCAAGTTGAAACATCGGTTAGTGAAGGATTATCAGAAAGTCAAGCTTGGTCACGTATTCCTGATAAGTTAGCCTTTTATGATTATATTGGAAATAATCCAGCAAAAGGTGGTTTATTCCGTGCTGGTCCAATGAATAAAGGTGATGGTATTGCAGAAGCTTGGTTAGGTCATCCAATTTTCCGAGATAAAGATGGTCGTGAGCTTACTGTTCGACGAATGCCAGCTTTCTTTGAAACATTCCCTGTTATTTTAGTAGATAAAGATGGTATTATTCGTGCCGATATTCCATTCCGTCGTGCGGAATCGAAATATAGTATTGAACAAGTAGGTGTTACTGTTGATTTCTATGGTGGAAAATTAAATGGTCAAACATTTAAAGATGCTCCAACCGTTAAAAAGTTTGCTCGAAAAGCACAGCTTGGAGAAGTTTTTGAATTTGATCGTACAAGTTTAGAATCTGACGGTGTTTTCCGTAGTAGTCCACGTGGTTGGTATACATTTGGTCATGCAAACTTTGCTCTGTTATTCTTCTTTGGCCATTTATGGCATGGTGGTCGTACGATTTTCCGTGATGTATTTACAGGTATTGGTGCTGAAGTTACAGAACAAGTAGAATTTGGTGCATTCCAAAAACTTGGTGACAAATCTACTAAGAAACAAGGTGCTGTGTAAATTATAGTCTTTGTTTTTTAAATCTACTCAAAAATTAAACAGGATTAAATAATGGAAGCTTTAGTTTATACGTTTTTACTTATTGGTACTTTAATGGTAATTTTCTTTGCAGTATTCTTTAGAGAAACACCTAGAATTCTTAGAAAATAAAACCATTTTTATGGTTTTATTTTTTTAATCTTCGTGTTCTTCAAATGGATCACGTAAATTTTTGGCAGCAGGTCCAAAAGCAGTATATATTGAATATGCAGTAATACCTAAAAGTAAGCTCGACACAAAAATTACAATAATTGTTGCTGTTTCCATGTTATATAATTATCTAAATTAACGATTTAGTATTATATAACATGCAATAGAAAAATTAATTATTAATAATGTAAAATTTTTTATGGCATTAAGAACAAGATTAGGCGAAATTTTACGCCCATTAAATGCAGAGTATGGTAAGGTTGCTCCAGGTTGGGGAACAACTCCAATTATGGGAGTGGTAATGTTAGCATTTTTAGTATTTTTATTAATTATTTTACAAATTTATAATTCATCTTTAATTATTGAAAATGTTGATGTAGATTGGTCAAACGGTATTGTATAATAAAAATGTACCAATTAAATAATTTAAAAGGATTTTAAATCCTTTTAAATTATAAAAGTTTAATTTCAAAATATATTATAAATACATGGATATTATAAGTCTAGGTTGGGCAGGTTTAATGACAATGTTTACGTTTTCGTTAGCACTTGTTGTTTGGGCCCGGAATGGTTTTTAATTATTAAATTTTCGTAAAACTTAAATATTTTCAAATATTATGGCATTAGTTCTAAAAATTTTTCCATATGCGAATGCGGAGATTGTTACTGCAGCCGTAACTTGCATCTTTATGGTTTTATTTGGTCTTTCGTTAGGCTTCGCTTTATTAAAAGTTCAAGGTGAATAATAAATATTTAATAATAATATGTACTATATTATTATTAAATAAAATTTTTTCTATAAAATTAATTAAAAGTATAATCCTAACATGTCAGGAAAAAATCGATTTATTTCAATTATAAATCCTGCTGTAAATGTCATCCATAATGTTAGAAGAACCGGAGCTGTTGATAAATATTTTTGAAGATCGTTCATATTATTAAATTAAAACAATTGTTTGATAATTTTAACGTGGTGATACAGTTACTTCTTCGTCTAACGCAACTAAATCATTACTTATAAATTCTTGCCAAGCTGAAATTGGCCAAATATAACCTGTTGTCATTATTTTTAATGCTAACGGAACATTTATAATGATTTCACTTTCAGTCGGATTCTTGGTAGTACTAACTGCTCGTAAATATTTTCGACCTACCCAACCTATCCAACCAGAAATGTAGATAAATCCAAATCCTGGTAAAATAAATTCCGCTGCATGACTCCATCGTCCATCAGCAATTAAATGCGGTAAACCATCTGTTCCACATAATAATTCTGAGCGGCTATATTTATCAAATCGAGCTTGAGTGCGTTCAATTTGTTGTTGTAAAGCTAATGCAGGCGGTGAACCCGCCTCATACTTACCCATTCGTTGTTCCAATTTTTTCACACTTGCTTTTAATCGTTTTTCAAAAGCTGGAGATTCACTACACTTTGTTAGTCCACCAATGTCGGCTAACGCACGATTAGGAAATAATGAAATTAAAACTGTAGAAAGTAAAATTAAAAAATTAAAACGTTTCATTAGTAAAATAAAGAAAATTAAAAATTTTTGATTTGGTAAAAAATTTCAATAAAATATTAGTATTCTTATATATATATATATTAATTTAGTTTTTAAGAAAAAACCATTTTTTCTTAAAAACTAAATTAATATATATATATGTAACTTTTTTTAAATTTTATCTAAAAAATAATTGCTCAATAAATTTTACGAACCAACATTTAGATTGATAGTATAATTAATTTGATTTAAAATTAAAAATATTGATTTCACTAATTTATACTAGATTTATTAAAAATCTTAAATTATCTTTATTCAATATTTTAAAGTTATATACTAAGTTAATTTTTTAGAAAATTAACTTAGTATAAATTGTTTCTTTCTATTACTCAAGATCCTTACGATTTGGGTTTCGTGATGGATCACTTGAAAGGAAACCAAAAATAAATAAAGAAACAAAAAAAATAACTGTTGTATAAACTAAAATTTTTAAAGTTAACATTCAATTTTTTCCTAGGAACTGTTTTTAATAATATTAATTATACTAAAACAAAACAAATATAAATCATTTAATTCATGAAAAATATTATTTATCCATTTTCGTAAGTTGAATACTATCTAAAAGGAATGGATAAATTTTAAAACCGGATACTTCAATATGTTTGTCGACGGGAATTTGATATCCACTAGAAATCTTATCACGAAGAGAAACATAACCTTCAACAATAACATAATCATTGATATGATAATATTGCATAGTATCATAAGCTAAATTACCCCACAGAGAAAGAGATACAGGTATTTCAATTTTTTTTTTATTTCGAATTTGATATAGTTTCCCACTAATTTCAGTAAGGGAAATTTCCTTTTCGAAAAAACTCTGCTTAGGTTTTTTTATAATTTTAATAATAAAGCTTGCATAATTCATGACCAATTAAGAATATTAAATTATTAAATTTTTCTGTTTTTGAATGTCTTCAAAATTAATATCACGTAATCGTTTTAATAATCGAATAAAATATTCTAAGAAATAGTCATCTAATTGAGTAATTTCACTATCATCCACTTTAAATGTTTTATATAAATCAAAAGTTGACTTCGAAAAATCATTTTCAACATTTAGAATTTCTGCAAATGCTAACCGATCACTAATATTTTGTCCCCATTCAAAGAATCCAAAAATTTGGCTAACTAACTTTAATAGAAAAAGTGGAATTTTGTTTACTTTTGCAGATTGTCCAGCTAATTGCTCACATAAGTTAATGATCTCTGATGAGACCCAACCTTTTTGACCCCCTAATACAAACGTTCGATTTTTTGTTTCAGGTAATTGTAATGATCTTAAGCAGAATTTAGCAATATCTTGTGTGTCCATATAGGAAACACATGTGTTTTCATTTGTGACTAAAATCGGTAAATTTTCTAATACAGGAATAGCATATTGTTCAATTAAACCTTGATAAAATCCTGCTAATCTAAAAACTGTATAAGGAATATTTGATTGTTGTAATTTCGTTTCAATTCCAAACTTCATTTCCATCAAAGGAATATTTAAAAATTGTTCCACATTTTGTGAGGAACAAAAAACGAAATGTTTAACATTTGCTGCTTGTGCCGCTTCAATTAATGCACATTTACCATCCCAATCTACTTGTTTTAATGTATCTAAATCAGACGGTCGACTCGTTGAAGTATCAATAACTGCTGTAATACCTTGTAAACAAGGTGGGATAGTTTCAGGTCGACTTAAGTCTCCATAGATCAATTCAGCACCCCATTCTTTCAAAAAATTCGCTTTACGGAAATTTCTTACTAAACAACGAACTTGATAACCTTTTGTTAAAGCTTGAAGAACAACTTGACGTCCTAATGTTCCCGTTCCCCCAATAATAAGTAAACTCATATATTTTAATTTCTATGTTTAAAGAGTTTTTAATCAAAAATTGTACTTTGTAAAATATCTTCGGCTTCAATATTAACAAGTTCTTTCTTTGTTAATATTTGACCACGACTATCAAAAATTCGATTTGCTTGACGCATACGAGCTCGATCTAATGCATTTTTAACACTCCGGGCATTAGCAAATAAAGGTTTTTCTTTTCTTTTAGCAATATATTGTGTTAGTGCAACTTCAGCTTGCGTTGTTAATTGATATTGCTGCTCTTCTAGCATCATTTTTGATATTTTTAATAGTTCTTCAACTGTATAATCAGGAAAATCGATATGGTTTGCTATCCGTGAAGATAACCCAGGATTTGACTCATAAAACTTATCCATAGGTTCTTTATAACCTGCTAGAATTACAACTAAATCATCACGTTGATTTTCCATTACTTGTAATAAAATTTCAATTGCTTCTGATCCATAGTCTCTTTCATTATCTGGTTTATATAAATAATATGCCTCGTCAATAAATAAAACACCACCCATTGCTTTTTTTAAAACTTCTTTTGTTTTAGGAGCTGTATGACCAATGTATTGTCCAACTAAATCATCACGTGTTACAGTTAGTAAATGACCTTTTTTAATATATCCTAATTGGAATAAGATATCAGACATTTTTAATCCTACGGTAGTTTTTCCTGTTCCAGGACTACCTGTAAATGACATGTGTAATCCAGGGCTTCCTGCAGTGATTCCTAAATTTTTTCGTAATTTATCAATTAATAATAATGCTGCAATTTCTCGAATTCGAGATTTAACTGGAACTAAACCAACTAATTCTTCATTTAATAAATTTAAGATTTTAGCGATTTCTGTTTTATTATACTCTTCTTGCAAATTTACTGAGGTATCCATAGAACTCATAAGTTTTAGTATTAAAAAATTCTTTGTGAACTTATATTTTTATGTAATAAATCGGTTGTTTTACAACCAGATTTATTAAAATTACAATAAATGTTTAACTTATTGTGAAGGCAGGAATACTTGAAAGACAAATTAAAGCAAATCCAGCACTTCCGCAGGCACCTACAAAAAATCCCCCTTTAAATTGATCCCAAGCTTTTTTGGTTTGTAAATCATTCGAATTTTCTGTTGTCTGACCTTGTCCAAAAGCGGCAACACCATATATTGTTAATCCTAAAGTTAAAATTAAAATTAACCCAATAGTTGAAAGAAAACCACTAAATAACGCAATATCTGAATTCCGTAATGGTCCTAATTTAACAAATGGACCCATTAAAAAGTAACCATGTGCTAATCCAATCTCTAAACCACGCAATAAAGGCGTTAGACCAAATCGGTATGCTGGTAAATTTTTTAAAATAGCTCTTGTTATTGATGATGATGTTATAGGAGTCGCTAAATGTCCTACAAAAGGATCGTCATTGTACGGTTTAATAAAATTAGCCATAAATTGAATTTAAAATTTAATGAAATTAATAATAAAGTTCTTTGATTAATCTAAGGTAGTTAAAAATTTAATGAAAGTTTTTAACTACCAAAATTTTTAGATAGATTACTATATAATATATATTAATATACAGAAAAATTTTTATAAACTTCACTTTTATAAAATAAAAAGATTTTATGACAATTGCTATTGATTACTTTTTACTAGTAGGATTTTGTTTCGCTTTTACTTCAGGCTTATATTTAGGCTTAAAATCAATTAAATTAATTTAATATACTATTAAACCATAATCAATGCAGAAAGAGATTCGGCGAGATGACATTATTGGATCCCGACGCTTTAGTAATTATTTTTGGGCAGTTTTTTTATGTAGTGGTGGTATCAGTTTTTTACTAGCTGGTATCTCTAGTTATTTTAAAATTAATTTTTTACCCTTTGCAAATCCTAAGGAATTAGCATTTATTCCTCAAGGTTTGGTCATGAGTTTTTACGGCACGTTAAGTATCGCTCTTGCTATTTATATACTTGGAACCTTATTCTGGGATATTGGAAGTGGCTATAATGAATATAATAAAGTCGAAAATTTAGTTAAGATAGTTAGAAAAGGGTTTCCGGGAAAAAACCGCGAAATTCTTCTTACGTATCCTTTAACAAATATTCGAGCAATTGGAATAAAAATTTCTGAAGGATTAAATCCAAAACGAAGCATTTATTTATGTTTAAAAGATGAAAGACAAATTCCATTAACACCCGTTCAGCAGCCTAATTCAATTTCAAATTTAGAAGAAGAAGCTGCTGAATTAGCTAAGTTTTTAGATTTAAAATTAGAAAACTTATAATATTTTATTGCTTTTTATACCCGCATAATTTTATAATTAAAGTATGCGGGCATAGTTTAGTGGTAAAACCTTAGCCTTCCAAGCTAATGATGGGGGTTCGATTCCCCCTGCCCGCTCTTGGTTAAGTGTAAGAATGAGCAACAATCAGTTTTTATAGGAGAATATAGAATTATGTCTGGTGGATCTACCGGTGAACGTCCATTTTCGGATATTATTACAAGTGTACGTTATTGGATTATTCATAGTATAACAATTCCATCTCTTTTCGTATCGGGATGGTTATTCGTTAGTACTGGTTTAGCCTACGATGTATTTGGAACGCCACGTCCAAATGAATATTTTACACAAGATCGTCAACAAATTCCATTAGTAAACGATCGATTTAGTGCGAAACAAGAATTAGAAGATTTAACTAAAGGTTTATAGGAGATAAGAAATATGACAAAAAATATTAATCAACCTGTAGCTTATCCTATTTTTACTTTCCGTTGGCTAGCTATTCATGGTTTAGCTATTCCAACTGTTTTCTTCTTAGGTGGAATTACAGCTATGCAATTCATTCAAAGATAAATTTATATTATAAATACAGACGTGAGGTAAATTTTATGACAGGTCCAAATCCTAATAAACAGGCTGTTGAATTAAATCGAACTTCTCTTTACTGGGGACTTCTATTAATTTTTGTTTTAGCCGTATTATTTTCAAGTTATTTCTTCAATTAATATTTATATATAGGAGTTTTTTATATGTCGAATACTGGTAGAATTCCTTTATGGCTTGTAGGTTTAGTAGGTGGTTTAGCAGTTATAACAATGCTTAGTTTATTCCTTTATGGTGCTTATTCTGGTTTAGGTTCATCTTTATAGGGAAATATTAAATTAGAAATAAACTATTTTGAATCTTATAACTAAGATATTTTTTGCAATTAGTTGGCTTTTTTAATTAAAAAAGCCAACTAATTTTTTAATTTTTTTTAAAAATCGTTTTGAAAAATTTTTTATTTTTTCTGGAAATTGTCGATCTTTTCCAAACCAGCCATACCATAATTTTGGAAAACCATTTTTACTACGTCCTTCTAATCCGTAAGGCTTCCAACGTGAATTATACTCTTGCCAATCGGTATAGCCACCACTATAAATGCTATCTTTAGTCGTGGACCTACATGTAATTCTGTATTTTCCGTTAAAAAAGGAACATAAAAATATTGACTAAAAAGAGCATGTATTAGTGCATAAAATACAAATAAGAATTCCATGTACAACATACACCTTAACCCTACTGCAATTACTGCCGGGCGGTCATAAATTCCTTCTCTTTGTAAGCTCCAGGCGTATATAGCAATTCGGAATGCTAATTTAAATAAATATTGCTCTATCCAATCATAAGTTTGTAAAAATGTCCAATGCCATCGTATTAGATAAGGACAATATTGTTTCCAAACCCTTGTTATATAAACCCATGATGTTACTGGCCACATTGCTTTAAAAGTTCGAATACATTGGTTAACTATACGCGGTAAAAGATTATCAAATATTGTATAGTAAATTTTGTCTGTTACAGGAGTTAAAGATTTAGGTAGACGTGAAAAAACCATTGAAATCGGATCAATTCGATATTCATCTCGGACAGCTGCTTTTGTAAGAGCAAATTTCAAACTGAAAAAGTCATTACTAGATCTAATCTCACTATCCGTAAAAGAAAACTTCCCAGGCAGTTGCTTTCGAAATTCTGTTACGATTAGACTTCGATACGATAATCTATAAGCATTTTTATCATCTATTACAGAACTTCGTGCTCGAGACAATTCTTTCATACCAAGACCTTTAATGCTTCCACTCCAATTTAGTAACACTTCTTTAGCATGAAAATACCATAATGCTGCTGCAAATAGACTTATACTACAAATATAGAAAGATGTTTTTATATTATATTTAACAGCTAGAATAATAAATCTAATAAAGGTAATTAAAAGACAAATATTCTCGATATCGACAAGACTTAGACCGGTTTTAGAATAATCAATAATCGCTTGAACAATTATACGTAATGTTTCTAACGAAACATTTGTTGATATTGGGATCAATTCTGAATTTTCAAAAATTGTTTGATAATCTGAATTTATTACTATTGTATTAGGATCAGAAATCCCAAAAAAGTTTAGTATCGTTTCCTGATCTATGTGAATTAAGAAAACGAGTAGTTTGGTTAATAAGTCCATGATATAATTCTAATAGAAAAAGAAAATTATGTTTACTTTTAATTTTTTTTAGAAATTTGTAATCTCAAATAAATCGCCACATCTTTAGTATACCTAAAGAATTGAAATTTTTCAAGGCTATATAAAAGGATATTTCAAACATATAAACTAAAAAATTTTAACGCTTTATTTTTAAAATCAAAAGGTTAATAAATTGATTAATACCCCCAAGGAATTCGAATCCCTGTCTGCTCCGTGAAAGGGAGCTGTCCTAGGCCTCTAGACGATGGGGGCTAAATATCAACTAAGTTTATCTAATTTTTTACAAATTAGAAAGCGGGCAACGCGATTCGAACGCGCGACATCAACCTTGGCAAGGTTGCGCTCTACCACTGAGCTATGCCCGCTGTAAAGTTTAATCTATAAACTTTTATTTGTACTTAACTATAGGATATTATAACATTCAGTAATTTGTGTCAATAGTTTAAATTAGAAATTATAGTCTAGACTATAATTTCTAGTTAGACTAAATTGCCGATGAAATGCCATCCGCAGCAGCAATAACAATAACAAGGCCAACCCATGCTTGGAAGGCTCTAGTAAAAGTGCTTTTTGACGCTTCCCATTCACCAGGAGTAGCTAATGCTACTGGAACGGTTATAACTAAACCTAAGGAGATGAAAACTAATAGAGCTACTAAAGCAGTTATCATAGATATTTTTTGAAATTTTTTATATTGATGATTTAATCTAGGATATATTAAAGATTACCTTTTTTTAAAGCTAATAATACAATTACAGCCGGTCCTGCTAGCATGATAGCACCTGTTGCTATTAGCTGACCTATTACTTGCCAATTAATCATTTTTAAAATCCTTAATTTATAAATTTTTAGTGAAAGTTTAAATAACAAAATAACTTATATTGTTATTAGTTATTTTACTTTAAAACTCTTAAAGTAACTATATTATTTTAAATAATATTTAATTTATTTTAAATACATGGTGGGGAAATTTTTTTATTACTTAACTTCTTTAATATTTTATTATTTTCATGGTAATATAAATATACGGGTTGCTAACTCAATGGTAGAGTACTCGGCTTTTAACCGATTTGTTCTGGGTTCGAGTCCCAGGTAACCCAAATAAATTTTGAATTCTTAGATCTATTAAGTCGAAACTTAATAAATAAAGTAAACGAAAAAATAATTTTAATTTTTAAAAATGAATAATTTTTTAATTATATTATCTATACATCTTTTCAATTATAGAATATGAAGAGTTTGAAAATACGATTTAGGCGTTTTCTACTTGAAAAATTATCATTTTATTTTAAACTCATTAAAACTTTTTTAGAATTTATCTCGCTGTTAATAAATTCATTTGCTATGGGTGACTTAAAATATTGAAAAAATCTTAGTTATATTTTTTCTAGTTGCCCTAATTAAAGTTATTATTTGATATCCAATATTAAATTGGATATCAAATAATAAAAGAAACAAATATTAATCAATAGGACGCATTGATAATACAGGTTCATTAGCACGGTTAATACCTTTTTCAAAACCAGCAGCTGCAGCTCGAGCACGACCTGAATGCCACCAATGTCCGATTAAGAAGAAGAATGCTAAGAAGAAATGAGAACAACATAACCATGAACGTGGTGATACATAGTTTACTGAGTTAATTTCAGTAGCTACACCACCTACAGAGTTAAGTGAACCTAATGGTGCATGAGTCATATATTCTGCAGCACGACGTTCTTGCCAAGGTTGGATATCATTTTTAATTTTATTAATATCTAATCCGTTTGGACCACGTAAAGGTTCTACCCATGGTGCACGTAAATCCCAGAAACGCATAGTTTCACCACCAAAAATGATTTCTCCACTAGGAGAACGCATTAAGTATTTACCTAGACCTGTAGGACCTTGAGCTGACGATACATTTGCACCTAAACGTTGATCTCGTACTAAGAATGTAAAAGCTTGAGATTGTGATGCTTCAGGACCTGTTGGTCCGTATAATTCACTTGGATATGCTGTATTATTATACCAAGAGTATAATGCAGCAGTAAAGCCCATTAATGAAATCGCAGCTAAACTGTATGAAAGGTAAGCTTCACCTGACCATACAAACGCTCGACGAGCCCATGCAAATGGTTTCGTGAAAATATGCCAAATACCACCGATAATACATAAAAGGCCAACCCAGATATGACCACCGATAATATCTTCCATATTGTTTACAGATACAACCCAACCGTCACCACCAAAAGGTGAACGGAAAACATAACCAAAGATTACGATTGGATTTAATGTTGGCGTTGTAATTAAACGAACGTCACCACCACCTGGCGCCCATGTATCATAAACACCACCTAAGTACATTGCTTTAATAACTAATAAGAATGAACCAACACCTAATAAACATAAATGAATACCTAAAATAGTAGTCATTTTATTTTTATCACGCCAATCGTAACCAAAGAATGGGAATGATTCTTCTAGTGTGTCTGGACCTAATAAAGAATGGTAAATTCCACCAAATCCTAAAACCGCCGAAGAAATTAAATGAATAACACCAACAGCGAAATATGGAACAGTTGATGTAATTTCTCCACCTGGTCCAATACCATAGCCTAAAGTTGCTAAATGTTGAATTAAGATAAATCCTTGTTCATATGTAGGTTTTTCCGGTACAAAATGTGATACTTCAAATAATACCATAGCACCAGCCCAGAATACCATTAAGCCTGCATGTGCCACATGCGCACCTAATAATTTACCTGAGACGTTAATTAAACGAGCATTTCCACTCCACCAAGCGAATCCTGTCGACTCAATGTCGCGACCTGCAATACTACTATTAAAGGGCGTTTCCACGTGGTAATACCTCCTCAGGGAATACAAAGTTTTCATGCGGCTGATCTTGTGCAGCCATCCATGCACGAATACCTTCGTTTAATAAAATATTTTTTGTATAGAATGTTTCAAATTCAGGATCTTCTGCCGCACGTAACTCTTGTGAAACAAAGTCATATGCACGTAAGTTTAATGCTAAACCAACGATACCGATTGCACTTGTCCATAAACCTGTTACAGGTACAAATAACATGAAGAAATGTAACCAACGTTTATTAGAGAAGGCTACTCCAAAAATTTGTGACCAGAAACGATTCGCAGTTACCATAGAATACGTTTCTTCTGATTGTGTTGGTGTGAATGCTCGGAATGTATTCGCTGCATCACCATCTTCAAATAAAGTATTTTCTACAGTCGCACCATGAATAGCACAAAGTAGAGCTCCACCTAAGATACCAGCTACACCCATCATGTGGAATGGGTTTAATGTCCAGTTATGGAAACCTTGTAAGAATAATAAGAATCGGAAGATTGCTGCAACACCAAAACTAGGAGCAAAGAACCAACTTGCTTGACCTAGAGGGTATAATAAAAATACAGAAACGAATACAGCGATCGGACCTGAGAATGCAATAGCGTTATATGGTCGGATACCTACTAAACGAGCAATTTCAAATTGACGTAAACAGAAACCAATTAAACCAAATGCACCGTGTAATGCAATAAATGCCCATAAACCACCAATTTGGCACCAACGAGTAAAATCACCTTGTGCTTCTGGACCCCATAAAAGTAATAATGAGTGGCCCATACTGTTAGCCGGAGTTGATACAGCAGCTGTTAAGAAGTTACATCCTTCAAGATATGAACTTGCTAAACCATGTGTATACCATGATGTTACAAACGTTGTTCCAGTCATCCAACCACCTGCAGCTAAATAAGCCGTAGGGAATAATAATAAACCTGACCAGCCGATAAAAACAAATCTATCTTTTTTTAACCAGTCATCAATAAGATCAAATAAGCCACGTTCTTGGTTTTGTCCAATAGCAATGGTCATATTTTATAATCCTTAAAAATAAAATAACTTATTCAGCAAACCTTAATAATTACATTAATTTTTACTTTAGTCTTTACAGCTTACGACTAACATTATACGTTAAGTTATTAAATTAATTAAAAAATTTTTTTGTATTTATTACTTATGTACAATAGTAATATTAATTTTTAGTAAAAAAATTGTAATTAATAGATTTAGTATTAATTACAATCTAACTAATTAATCATATTTAATAATTGAACTTAACTCTCAGTAATATCATCAGCTGATATGTAGATAAAGAATAAAGCCATACTAAAAGCCGGAAAAATTAACCCAACAAGAGGGACTAAAATTGAAGGTAAAAAAGCTGCTGCCATATTTTTATTTTATTATCAAATTTGTAAATATAACACTAAATTTGTGTTAATAATGGATAATATTAATTGTATATGAAAATTAAGTTGAAATTAAAAAAATATCGTTAATATAAATCAAAATTTTCTGTATTTTTATAGTAGAATTAATATTATTAAATTTATAATATTTAACACTACTAATTTTATATATATAGAGGTTTTCTTTATGGAAAGTTTATTATTAGCTAGATTACCTGAGGCATATGTCGTATTTAGTCCAATCGTGGATGTATTACCAATTATTCCAGTTTTCTTCTTATTATTAGCTTTTGTTTGGCAAGCGGCAATTGGTTTTAGATAACAAAATAATTTGTTTAGGAAAAATTAGTGCCTTCTCTTTATTATTATTAATTTTAACTTCTGTGAGTTAATTTTTAACTAGAGAAGATATATACTATACATTCACGTTTATATATTAATATTCAACAATAAATTAAATGGTAGAACCTTTATTATCTGGAATCGTTTTAGGCATGATTACTGTATCGGCTTTGGGACTTTTTGTAGCTGCGTATCTACAATATCGTCGTGGTAATCAATTTGAAATTTAAATAAGTTTTTATTAAGCTAATTTATATAATTATATAAATTAGCTTAATAAAAACTTATTTAAATTTCAAATTATACAAAATCACAACTATAAAATCTAAATAATAATATTGATAAACTTGCTAAATTTCTCAACTAATATTTTTTATATACTATAAATTTAAACTAATAAAAAATAGAACTAAAATTTTTAATTATCTATATTGAAGATTTTGCTCTTCAATATAGATAATTAAAAATTAAAAGAATTTATTTTAATGATGCTTTACCACCAGCGTCTTCGATTTGTTTTTTCGCTTCTTCTGCTGCATCTTTAGCAACACCTTCTTGGATTTGTTTCGGTGCTGATTCAACAAGTTCTTTGGCTTCTTTTAATCCTAAACCTGTTAAGCTACGAACAACTTTTAAGACAGCAATTTTCTTGTCAGCAGGTACTTCATCTAACATTACGTCAAATTCTGTTTTTTCTTCAACTTCTTCTACAACTGCAGGTCCAGCCATCATCATTCCACCGCCTACACTTGCTGATGCATCCACATCAAATGTTTCTTCAATTTTACTAACCAATTCTGAAGCTTCTAATAGTGTTAAAGTTTTTAACTCTTCAACGATTTGATCAATTTTTTCTGACATAAAAAAACTCCGTTATTAAAAAATTTATGTATAGTTTATTGAAAATAACAATTTTCTTTATTCCTTTAAAGATTAAAGAAAAATGTTTAAATCTAATTGAATCGACGGACCCATTGTTGTACAAATAAATAAACTTTTAAAATATTTACCCTTTACACCTGAAGGTCGATTTTGTTCAATAGATTTATATAATGCTGTTAAATTCTCCATTAATTGAGAGTGAGTGAAATTTGATTTTCCAAAACTAACATGTACAACACCTGCTTTATCGGCCTTATATTCAAATTTACCTTTTTTAAATTCCGATAAAGTAGCTGTTAATGTTGTACTAACAGTTCCGGATTTTGGTGAAGGCATTAATCCTTTAGGGCCTAAAACTCGACCAAGTTTCGCAAGTTTTGGCATCATATCAGGAGTTGCTATTAACAAGTCAAAACTAATATTTCCTTGGCTAATTTCCTCAATTAAATCATCACTTCCAACTCGATCTGCTCCAGCTTCGCGTGCTTCTGTAAAATTCGAATCATTTGTTAAAACTGCAATATTAATTGTCTTACCAATACCATGAGGTAAGGTTACAGTTGTACGCAATTGTTGATCTGCATATTTTGGATCAATATTTAAATTTGCATGTAACTCGACAGTTTCTGTAAATTTTGCCGTTGCAGTTTCTTGAAGTATCGTAATAGCGTCTTCAAGATTTGAATAAATACTATCTTTAGTTTTTGCACGATTTTCTTTTTGACGACGAGATAATTTTCGCATATATTTTGTTTTAAATAATAAATTAATCTACAATAGAAATGCCCATATTACGAGCAGTTCCTTCAACAATTTTCATAGCACTACTTATTTTGGTAGTATTCAAATCTGGTAGTTTAATACTAGCAATTTCTTCTAATTGGCTTTTTGTAATAGAACCCACATTTACTCGATTAGGAGTTGATGAACCTTTTTTAATTTTTGCCGCATTAGCTAATAGAACAGAAGCAGGTGGTGTTTTAAGAATAAAAGTATAACTTCTATCTTCATAAACTGAAATTTCTACTGGAATAATCAGACCAGTTTTATCAGTTGTTTTTGCGTTATATTCTTTACAAAAAGCTGCGATATTGACGCCATGTTGACCTAACGCGGGGCCAACTGGAGGTGCTGGTGTAGCTTTTCCTGCTGGTAAAGCTAATTTAATTAATGCAGTTATTTTTTTAGCCATATCAATTCAAATTAAATAATATTTTTCTATAAAGCATATGATTAGATTCTTAACCTTAATTTTTAAAGTGTTTTATTTAATTCATAAAGATAAAAAATTTGCTGGGTTTTGAAATATCCAAACTTCAGCTATTTTTTTTCTAAGTAAATATAGAAAAATTTTCATTTTAATTCAATATTCGAGATAAATCTCTCTCTTAGAATTTTTATGATATATTCGAGTTACTGAATTAGTAAAATTTTAAAATTCTATCTAAAAGTCTGAAACCTCTCATTAAAGGAGAAACGCGTCCTGAAGGACTTGAACCCTCGACATCTAATTTTGGAGACTAGCGTTCTACCAACTGAACTAAGGACGCTCTATTATTATTGTAGATATAATTCTATTAAAATGCAATATCCTAAGTTAAATTTAAGAGAAATTATTTACCTTTTTTAAACATGGAAAAAATTAATTTAAAAACAGGGCGATTAATTGTTGAAAAATATTTACCGCATAATTTTCTAGCTGAGAAAATTGTTTTAAGCAGTCTTTTGATTAGTTCTGAGGCAATTGAAACTTGTTTAAGAAGTTTAACAATTGATGCTTTTTATTTTAAAAATCACAGAGAAATCTATAAGGCTATTTTAATAATGTATAAAAAAAATACTCCTATAGATATTGTTACTTTAAATACTTTTTTGCAAAATCAAGGACTTTTACCAAAAATTGGGGGAATAAAAGTATTAATTGAATTGGTTAATCAACTTCCGAATTTAGTTTACCTAGAAGAATACATTCGAATAATTCAAGATAAATACGTACGACGTTCATTAATTAAACTAGGTTATGAAGCTATTAATTCGGGGTATATAACAAATATATCTCTAGAAGAAATTTTAATTAGTTTAGAAAAACAAATGTTTAGCTTAACAAACGAAATTAAAAATCAGGATGTTTTTAGCAGTGTCGATTTATTCTCACAAATTCTTTTAGAGCTAAAATATAAATCATCAAAGCCAGTATTAGCTGGTTTATCATCAGGGTTTTATGATTTAGACTCGTTAACACAAGGTTTTCAAAAGTCAGATCTTATTATTATAGCAGGTCGACCCTCTATGGGGAAAACCGCTTTCTGTTTAAATATTGCTACAAATATAGTTAAAAAATATAAATTGCCAATTTTATTTTTTAGTCTTGAAATGTCTAAAGAACAGTTGGCATATCGATTATTATCAGCAGAGGCTTTAATAAATCCTATGCGATTACGAAATGGACATCTTAATAAGAAAGATTGGTTAAAGTTACATAGAATAATTAAAAATTTGTCTAGTTTACCGTTTTTTATTGACGATACACCAAATTTATCAATTCAGGCTATTAGGTCAAAGGTCAAAAAGTTACTTTTTGAACAAAATACTATTGGACTTGTTGTAATTGATTATTTGCAATTAATGCAAAGTTCAACGTTAAAGTCATCAAATCGCGTTCAGGAACTTTCTCAGATAACTCGTTCTTTAAAAAATATTGCCCGAGAATTTAATGTGCCTGTGATAGCTCTTTCACAATTAAGTCGAAATGTTGAAAATAGAATAATAAAACGACCGATTTTATCTGATTTACGTGAAAGTGGTTCGATTGAACAAGATGCTGACTTAGTATTAATGTTATATCGCGATCAGTATTATAATTCGAATAACGAAAATGATGAACAACTAGATATTACAGAGTTAATTCTCGCAAAGCAAAGAAATGGGCCTATTGGAACCATTCAACTTAAGTTCGATGCAAACTATACAAAATTCTTCGATTATATTTTGAAAGATTAACTGCCCAGAACCAGATTCGAACTGGTGACACGAGGATCTTCAATCCACTGCTCTACCAACTGAGCTATCCGGGCTTAATAAAATTATACCAAAAGTTTCATAAAATAACAATAGATTTTTTTTGAATTTAACAGTTGCCTATTTTAATAAAATTTAATATAATATGATTTGGGTATAGTTTTATTAAAACTTAAGATAGACTTACTATGTCAGAATCGTAAGATAGCAGCATAAAGATCTCATTTTTAGTTAGTATTAAAGCTATACCTAAAAAATTTAGTATTTTTACTCAGTTAACCAACATATAATTTTATTAGAAATAATAATTATGTTTTTTTCTTTAAAAATTGATACAATTAATAATGTAGTCAATTTTACTATTTTTAATTTAAAATAAAACGGAGTTAGAAATGACACCTTCATTAGCAAATTTTATATCTAGTCTAACCGCAGGTGGGTTAGTTGTATTAACTATTGCGGTTGCTTTAATTGTTATTAGTAGAACTGATCGTGTTACACGATTTTAAAGCTTTACTTTTATTTTGATTTATAGTCTAAGTATTCAAATTTTTTATTAACTAAAAAGAAAATAATATTGATATGATAAATTTCAGTTTTGGTCCAAATATTTTCTTAGGTTTTATTTTAGGATTTGGAATATTACTGTTGTATCTTCTTCGATTCGTCAAGCCAGAAGTTGCAAGAGACGAAGATCTTTTTTTTGTGACTCTTGGTTTACTATATAGCTCCATTTTAGTTGTTCATGGATGGCGTTTAGATCCTATTCTATTATTTAGTCAAGTCTTAATTATAGCATCTGTATTAGGTGCAGGTTGGGAAAATATTCGATTACGAGGGTTACTTGTAAATTTAACAAAAAAAAAGAAGGAAAAAAAATAATTAAGAATTTTCTATCTTCTTGGTTTCAACTTTGTAAACAGTGTTTTTTTTAAATTATGTTTAAAAAATCTTATCAATTTTTTGCATTAGTTTTATTCTCTATTTTTAACGTTTTAGTTACAAGTGCGTCTGCAATTGATTTAGACGAAGCAACGCGAACAGTAGTAGCTGATTCAAATGGAAATACAACCGTTTTAACTCCAGAACAAGTTAAACGAGGAAAACGTTTATTTAATAATACTTGTGGCGCTTGTCATGTTGGCGGTGTTACAAAAACAAATCCAAACGTTGGTTTAAGACCAGAAGGGTTAAGTTTAGCAACGCCACGCCGTGACAATGCTGCAGCATTAGTTGATTATTTAAAAAATCCAACAAGTTATGATGGGTTAGAATCTATTGCAGAAATTCATCCAAGTATTAAAAGTGGTGATATTTATCCACGTATGCGGTCTTTAACTGATGAAGATTTATTCTCAATTGCTGGGCATATTTTATTACAACCTAAGATTGTTACTGAAAAATGGGGTGGTGGTAAAATTTATTATTAAAAATTTTATTTGTTTAGATTTGAATTATTTACAAGTCAAATCTAAACAAATAAAATTTTTTATATTGTTCTACAATAGAATCAGTCCACAAAAGCATGTAGCTCAGTGGATAGAGCATCAGATTCCGATTCTGAAAGTCGGGGGTTCGATTCCCTTCATGCTTATCAGATTCTTAACTTAAAAATTATAAAAAGTGTATAAATTTAATTAGAGGGGCTGACTTGGTTTCGACATTTAAAAATTGTTACAGTATGATGCAGGTCGAAGTTTCTAATCTTCGTAAAAAAAGAGAAATTTATAATAAATGCTAATAATTTAATTTCTTCTGTGTTTAAAAGTTTATCAACTAAGCAAAATAGTTTAAATTTAAGTTTTGCTGTTTAAGTTTTATGCACATTTAATGATCTAGTAAATAACTTTGTTCGCTATAATTTATATTTATAACTAGACTTTTGTCTTTTTTATAGTTTAGAATAACTTTATCATTTCAAACCTCGTTCCATCTAGTTGAACTAAACCTGTGAACGAATACTATAATAAAATTTTTAGATGGACGTGGGTTCGACTCCCATCAGCTCCATATTTGCATTCGTGGCCGAGTGGTTGAAGGCACCGGACTCATAATCCGTTTTCCTCTGGAACGTCACTGGTTCGAACCCAGTCGGATGCAATTTAAAAAAATTTTTACTGTTGTTTTTTTAAGATTATATTTGTAATATTGGAATTAATAAATTATTAAAATTTTATAATATAGTTTTATGTTAAGTTTAAATACTCAAAAAACAATTGATAATTTACACAATGTTTTTACTAAAAAAAATATTCCCCCGATTCGAATAGGTGATAACGTTAAGGTTGGTGTACGGATTATTGAAGGAAATAAAGAAAGAGTTCAGTTTTATGAAGGCACTGTTATAGCAAAGAAAAATAGTTCTATTAATACAACGCTAACTGTAAGAAAAGTTTTACAAGGTATTGGAGTAGAAAGAATTTTTTTAATCCATTCTCCTAAAGTGGATTCTATAGAAGTGTTACGATCATCAAAAGTACGACGATCAAAATTGTATTATTTAAGAAACTTAAAAGGAAAAGCGAGCCGCTTAAAACAACAATTTCGATAATATTATAAATTTTTATAAAAATTAGTAAAAAAATTTATTTGTATTTAATTTAGCTAGTATAGTAGTATAATACTAACTAGTAAAGTAATAACAGAAAATAGTTTTCAACTTTTACTTTCTAACTATTTAAAACAAGGAGTCATATGGCTACGTACAAAGTGACATTATTAAGTGAAGAGCATGACATTGATGCTACAATCGATTGTAATGATGATGTATTTCTTTTAGATGCTGCAGAAGAGCAAGGTATTGAATTACCTTATTCATGTCGAGCAGGTGCTTGTTCTACATGTGCTGGTAAAGTAACAGAAGGTGATATTGATCAATCAGAACAAACATTTTTAGATGATGATCAAGTAGGAGCAGGTTTTGTTTTAACATGTATTGCTTACCCTAAATCAGATTGTACTGTTTTAGTTCATCAAGAAGACGAATTATACTAGTTTCTAATATTTTTACTTAAAAAAGAAATGACATATTTATTTTATGTCATTTCTTTTTTAAGTAAAAATATTAAGTAAAAATATTAGAAGTTCAGTTCCGCAGCCTGTACTTTTTCAAATTGTTTTTTCTTTATAATTAAAAGAACTTGTGTTAATAAAACACAGAAACAGAAACCTAAATACCCAATAATACGTAGAGGGTTTTGTAAAACAATTTCTGTTTCTTCTTGACCAAATCCACCTACGTTTGGATCAATATTTAAACTTTGATCAACTTTAACAGAATCACCTTGTTTAACTGTTAGAGTTAAGCCGGCAGGGATGATTTGAGATGTTTTTACTCCATCTGAATTAATAATTGTAATATTAGATTCGCCTTTTTCTGATGTTGTAATTTCTGAAATTTGACCAGCTTGTACAGCACCAAAACTGTTAATATTACTCTTTTCCCCTGTAGGATAGACTTGACCACGACCACGATTTCCACCTGCATATAATGGGTATGTTAAATATTTAACATCCGAATCTTTTTCAGGATCTGGAGAAACAACAGGGAAAATCAGTTCTTGATGTGTTTTTCCTGCAATCGGGCCCACGATTAAAATATTATCAAATTCAGTACTATATGGTGAAATAAAAACACCTTTATTCTTTGCTTTTACTTCTGCAGGAATTTGATTTTTCGCAGCTAGTTTAAACCCTTTAGGCAAAATTACAATTCCACCTACGTTTAAATCTGCTTTTTTACCGTTAGCGCCTACTTGTTGTCGAGTTGTATCGTACGGTACTTTTACTGTTACTTCAAAAACAGAGTTCGGAAGTACTGCTTGGGGTGCTTCAATTTCAATTGCTTTCTGGTTTAAATGACAATTCGCACAAGCTAATTTTCCATTCGCTGCACGTGGATTTGAATAACCTTGTTGAGCAAAGACTGGATATGCTGACGAATTTTCAATAGAAAGACCAAATAAACTTATAGCAATCGTTAAAGTAAATAAAAGACTTTTAAAAAACTTGTTAGTTGCCATGGATCCAATACTTTTTAAGTATATTTATGTAAATTAATTTTTTATTAAAAACAAGATACCTACTCCTGAAAAATATAGCATTAATATTGCTATTGATAATAATAATTGTGTTAATGGATCGGTAGAAGGTGTTAAAATAGCTCCAATAATTGTTGAAACTAATATTATGTATCGCCAAGCAGCTAACATTTGTTTAGCTGATATAATATTCAATAAGCCTAATAAAATTTGAATAATCGGGATTTGAAAAGCTAGCCCTGTACTATAAAAAAGAACTAAAATAAATTCAAAATACTGATCAAAGGACCATAAAGGTTCTATAACTTCATCACTATAGTTTAGAAAAAAATTTAAAGCAGCAGGTATTAAAGCATAATAAGAAAAAACTAATCCAAATCCAAATAGGCCTAAAGAACTTAATAATAGTGGCAAAATTATTTTCGTTTCTTTTTTAGTTAAACCTGGCAATAAAAATAATATGATTTGTCCAATTGCAAATGGACTACCGAAAAGAAATCCTGTATAAAAAGAAATTTTTACAGTCGAAACAAAGTATTCGCCAGGGGAAAGTTGAAAGAACTTTACATTATTAACAGGTAGTTCTAATATTTTAACTAGTAATTTTACTTCACAAAGTGATATAAAAGTTAATATTAAAATTATCCAAAACGTATGAAAAAGTCGTTGTTTTAATTCTTCAATATGTTCTGAAAAAGGTAATTCAAGGGTTACAGTCTCTTTAATTGTAAAGTTAAAATCCGAATTTGTTACCATAAGTTTCGATTTTACATCTTGTCTATATATATATAATGGGTAATTAAACATTCCCTAATATTATAATTATATAGCAAGTAAAAATTTTTAAATAACTGTTTAAACTTATGCGAAAAGTTCTATATAATATAGAACTTTTCCACATAAATATATTTTACGATAAATAATTCATACCTTCAAGACGGGCTACAGCTTTTTTTAATTCAATTGATGCATCTAATCTTGCTTTACTTGTTTCTGCATTTTCAACAGCTAAAGTTGCTTTTTCAAGCTCTGTAGTAGCTTCGTTTAATTCTACAGCAACAAGTTCTTCAACATCATTTACTAAAACTGTAACACGATTACGATCAATTTCAGCTAATCCACCACATAAAATAATTGGCGTCCACTTTTCATTTAATTTAATTCTTAATAAACCTGTGTCTAAAGCTGTTATTAATGCCGCGTGACCGTCTAAAATACCAACTAAACCAGTTAAACCCGGTAAAATAACTTCGTCAGCTGTTGTAGAACAAATAACTCGGGTAGGAGTAAGAACTCGAACGTTCATAACCATATATAACTACTCCTTATTTTAGAGTTTCTGCTTTTGCAATTGCTTCATCGATATTACCTACAAGATAAAATGCTTGTTCTGGTAATTCATCTAATTCACCCTTTAATACCATAGTGAAACCTTTAATTGTCTCTTCTAAACTTACATATTTACCAGGTGAACCTGTGAAAATTTCTGCTACAAAGAAAGGTTGAGATAAGAATCGTTCAACTTTTCGTGCGCGAGCAACAGTTAATCGATCTTCTTCTGATAATTCATCAATACCTAAAATTGCAATAATATCTTGTAATTCTTTATAACGTTGTAACGTTTCTTTAACAGTTTCTGCAATTTCGTAATGTTCTCCGCTGACAATTCCAGGTTGTAACATTGTCGATGTTGAATCTAATGGATCTACTGCAGGATAGATACCTTTAGCGGCTAAATTCCGAGATAATACTGTTGTTGCATCTAAATGAGCAAAGGTTGTCGCTGGAGCTGGATCTGTTAAATCATCTGCTGGTACATATACTGCTTGAATTGATGTAATAGAACCTTGAGTTGTTGATGTAATACGTTCTTGTAATGCACCCATCTCTGTTGCTAAAGTTGGTTGATAACCTACCGCTGAAGGCATACGACCTAATAATGCAGATACTTCTGAACCCGCTTGTGTAAATCGGAAAATATTATCAATGAATAATAATACATCTTGTTTATTAACGTCTCGGAAGTATTCAGCCATAGTTAATGCTGTTAAACCTACACGCATACGCGCCCCTGGTGGTTCATTCATTTGACCATATACTAAAGCTACTTTAGACTCTTTGAAATTATTTTCGTTAATAACTCCAGATTCTTTCATTTCTTCGTATAAATCGTTTCCTTCACGAGTACGTTCACCTACACCACCGAAAACAGATACACCACCATGTGCTTTTGCAATGTTATTAATTAATTCCATAATTAATACTGTTTTACCTACACCAGCACCACCAAATAGCCCAATTTTACCTCCACGACGGTACGGAGCTAATAAATCTACAACTTTAATACCTGTTTCAAAAATTGACGGTTTTGTTTCTAATTCTGTAAAGGCTGGAGCTTCTCTATGGATTGGTAATGTTTCATCATATGATACATCACCTTGTTCATCTACGGGTTCACCAATTACGTTAAAAATTCTTCCTAATGTACTTATTCCAACTGGAACGCTAATTGGCCCACCTAAATCACGTGCTTCAACTCCACGTTTTAAACCATCTGTTGAACGCATTGAAACTGCTCGTACTTTATTATCGCCTAATAATTGTTGAACCTCTACAACAGTACCAATTCCATCTTCTGTTTCAATTTTAAGTGCGCTATAAATAGGAGGTAATGTTCCAGATGGGAATTCAATATCTAAAACAGGACCAATAATTTGATTAACGTAACCTTTATTTATATTAGTTTTTACCATTTTGACTTTACATATTTAAATATTTAAGAATAAATATACTTTCGGAATTTAACATATTATTTAAAAAAAAATAATACACAATTTTAATTTTCTTAACTATCTACCATTGTACAACAAAATAGTTAGAATTCTTGAAGAAATGTTTAAATTCAAGTACAAACAGATTTGTTAGAAATATTCTTCAGAAATCTGACGGCCAGTAACTTTCAGCCAATTTTGTGCACCAGGATAATTATCGGGTGCTAGTTTTAATGCTTGGCGCCAATATTCGGCAGCTTTATCAAAAAATTCTTTAGCTAACTCTAAATATTCGTCATTACGTATTTCTAAATTCTTATCTTGATTTTGCATTTGTAAAGCATTTAAACCTTGCGAGTGATAAATAACAGCTATATTATTTAATGCTTGAGGTAAATTTGAATTTAGTTCCAGAGCTTGATGATAATATTCTAAGGCTTGAGAATAATTCCCATTATTTCCATAAATTAATCCAATATTATATAAGGTATAGCTTCGATCATATGGGTCTTCTTCTAATTGAAGAGCTTCGTAGTAATTTTCTAATGCTTCGGCGTATTTTCCTTCTGACTGTGCAGACATACCTGCTCTATAATACGAAAATGCTTGTTTCTCTTGCTTGCTTGCAGGTAAAACTTTTAAGAGTATATCTGCAATTACAGTAAATGTTTTATCAATAAAGTTACTCATTAAGTTTTCCTTCAATAAATATTTGATTAAGATTGAACATTTTAAAAGTTCAAAGATCGAAAAACGTTTATCTTTGAACTCTTAAAATATTTAAATAGAATTTGAAGCTACGAAAGGCAATAAAGATAAAACCCTTGCTCTTTTAATAGCTTTAGCAATTTGACGTTGTTGCTGAACTGTAACTCCAGTTGCCCGTCTAGGGAGAATTTTACCTTGTTCTGTTATAAATAATTTTAATAAATCAATATCTTTATAATCAATTTTTTGATTTACACTTATTGGCGATAATTTTTGTTTTTGTGCTAACATATTTTATTTTATTTCCTTGTGTATTGTCGATTTATTACAATGTGGGCAGTATTTTTTAAGTTCTATTCGCTCTGGATTATTACGACGGTTTTTTTGTGTTGTGTAACGTGAAACGCCGTTTGAACGTTTATTTGTATTTGAGCGACATTCCGTACACTCTAAAGTAATTAAAATTCGAATACCTTTGGCTTTTCCCATAAAAATTTCTTTGAACTAATGATTTTCTAATAACAATTTTAGTATACTATATTGCACAAAAATTTTGATCTTATCAAGTTTTAATAAAAAACTGTTAAAACTGCGATAAGATAAAAATTTTTATCAAAACCTTTCAATTTTAAAGAAAATATATTATATTTTTAGAAACCCAAATATTAAACTAAAATTGAAAGGATTAATAAATAGTTTTATGGCTAATAATGCGTCTGCAGAAAAACGTATTCTAATTAATGAACGAAATCGTTTACAAAACCGTTTTTATAAAAGTTCTGTTCGAACTTTAACTAAATTGTATCTAAAAGATTTAGAAGTTTATAAGATTTCTCGAAATCCAAGTGATAAAGAAAAGGCTAAAAATCGATTAAGTTTAGTCTACAGTTTGATTGATAAAGGTTCTAAAAGAAACGTTTTTCACAAAAATACAGCTGCTCGAAAAAAATCAAAATTAGCTTCACAATTAAAAATAGCATAACTTTTATTACTATTTAAAGAGTAACAGTTGAAGATTCTAGTTAAGAAAATTTTAAATTGTTTGACAAAATTTTCTTAACAAATTTTATCTAATAGGAAATGATTCCTTGTTTTCTTTAAGATTAAGATTTATTATATTATTAATAAAGAGTATAAAACAAACTATGAATTATAGCACAGCTCTTCCTGATTTTATTGAAATGCAGCGAGTAAGTTTTTGTTGGTTTATTGCTCAAGGACTAAATGATGAATTAACGATGTTTTCGCGAATTCATGATTTTAGTTATAATACGGAATATCGACTATTTGGGCAAGAATATAGTTTGGTAAAACCGGTTTATACAATAGTACGTGCAAAAAAACTAGCTGCAAATTATTCAGTACAATTAGTTATTCCACTTGAAGTTCGGAATAAAAAGTTAAATAGCGTTCGTTACTTTGGGCAATTTACTATTATAAATTTACCCCTTATGACTACAACTGCTACTTTTGTGATTAATGGGTGTGAACGAGTTATTGTAAGTCAAATTATTCGAAGCCCTGGAATTTATTTTGAAAAAAATAAAAATCATCGAAAACGAAAACAATTTAAATCTCAAGTATTAGGTCATGCTTCTAAATTAGGATCGTTTTTACCGAGTGGAGTACCCTGGATTATCCCTTACGACCAACCTTGGAAACCTTGGATAATCGGAAAAAAATTAGGTTATTCAAAATACAATTCAAATAAAGATACTAAACTAGACTTTTATTTTTATTCGTTAAAATCTTTTAAAATTTATCAGAAGATTTCAAAAATAACAAATAGTCCAATTAAAGTACAAAGAATTAAATTATTTTTACAATGGTTAAAATTAAATCAAAAAGAATTTAACTTCAAGAATAAATTAAATTTATCAGAACTTTCTTTTTTACTAAATTATTGGAACTTTATATTTAAATTTATAATCAAGTATCAATTTTTGTATAAAAAAAATTTTGAAGAATCTTATCAAATTCAAGAATCTGAATTTAAGACAATTTTTAAAACATGGAATAATCAACCGCAGCTTAACGATAGCTTCAGTTTAAAAAAAATTGATCAGTTAACATCTAATTATGAAAAGAAAATTCAGTTTTATCACAATGTGATTCAACAACAGTTTTTTGATAATCTAATGTTAGTTCCTTTTATAACTAAAGAAAAAAAGATTCTAAATCTTGAAAGTCTAGCAAATCGTCAAAAACAAAAAAAAATATCATTAACTCTTTTAACGAATGAGAGTATCAAATTCGCTTTTTACTTTTCACCAAGCTTGAAAGAGGTTTTTAAATATCGTTCACCAAAAAAACGGAAACCAAAAGAAGCTAAAATAAAACAACCAATATTATACCTTCGAAGCCCAAGTAAAATTGTTCAATTTAAAGATGACCATCAAGTCTTAGATTCGTATAAAAAAAAATATGATACGAAAGACTTCTATACCGCAACACTAATACCAGAATCAGGCTCATGGATTCGATTTGGTTTTCAAAAAAATACAAAGATAAATCGTTATCAGTATCCAATTCGACATCAAGAGGATGAAGTTATTATCCAAATAGATAAAATTACTCAAAAACCAATACTTTATTTATTAAAAGAAATGGGTTTAACTGATTGGGAAATTTGTTCAAATTTAAAACATGCAGATTTCTTTTATTTTACTAAGCCATTTTTAACAGGTTCTTTAACTTCAAAACAACCACTGCCCCGATTTGATTTACACTCGGACTATTATAAAAATATTTCCGAATTTTCTCATATTTTTGATGCGCGGTATTACCGGTTAGGTAAAATTGGTCGTTTCCAAATAAATAATCGTTTAAATTTAAAACTTAACAATCGGATTTATACAATTACTTATGAAGATATCTTTGCTATTCTTGATTGTTTAGTGACTTTATCAATTTCTAAAACTACTGGAGATGATATCGATCATTTAAAAAATCGACGAGTTCGTTCTGTGGGGGAACTCTTACAGAATTTATTCCGTGTAGGTTTTCAAAGATTAGTACGGAAATTAGGGAGTCAAATAAATAAAAGAGAGTCTGGACAAATTTCTAGTTTTAATATTATTGGTGCAACCGTACGAGAATTTTTTGGATCAAGTCAGCTTTCCCAATACATGGATCAAACAAATCCACTTTCCTCTTTAACTCATAGACGACGAATTAGTGGATTAGGTCCTGGCGGATTAGATCGGGATCGTATCAGTTTTGCAGTTCGAGATATTCATCCTAGTCATTATGGCCGAATTTGTCCTATTGAAACCCCGGAAGGACCAAACGTGGGCTTAATTGCCTCATTAACAACATGTGCACGTGTTAATAAATTAGGGTTTATTGAAACACCGTTTTGGCGTGTAATTAATGGTAAGGTCATTAAAACCGGTAATCCAATTTATTTAACCGCCGATATTGAAGACTTTTATAAAATTGCGCCCGCTGATATTTCAACAAATAGTAAAAATTATTTGACACAAAATTTAATACCGGTTCGTTATAAACAAGATTTTATTACAGTTTCTCCGTTTCAAGTAGATTTTATTAGTATATCACCTATTCAAGTAGTTTCGGTTGCAACTTCATTAATTCCATTTTTCGAACATGATGATGCTAATCGTGCGTTAATGGGTTCGAATATGCAGAGACAATCTGTTCCACTAATGTTATCGCAAAAACCAATTGTCGGAACAGGATTAGAAAATCAAATTGCTATTGATTCTGGTATGACAATAAATGCCCAAGGTGCTGGTATTGTTCACTCGGTTACTGCTGATTATATTATTGTAAAAGAGTATTCAGGTAGAAAATTAAAATATATTCTGCAAAAATATCAACGTTCAAATCAAGAAACCTGTATAAATCATCGACCAATTGTTTGGAAAGGTGAAAAAATTAAATCCGGTCAAATTTTAACGGACGGTCCAGGTATAACCAATAATGAACTTGCGTTAGGACAAAACGTTTTAGTCGCTTATATGCCTTGGCAAGGTTATAACTTTGAAGATGCAATTTTAATTAATGAAAGATTAGTCTACGAAGATGTTTTTACTTCAATTCATATTGAGCGATATGATATTGAAATTGAACAAGATGATGATGTTTCAGAACAAATTACAAAAAATATTCCAAATTTAAGTTTTTCAGAAATTCAAAATTTAAATGATGATGGGATTGTCGCCCTTGGAACTTTTGTAAAACCTGGTGATATATTAGTTGGAAAAATAATAGCAAAGAATGATTCGGAACAGCTTCCTGAAGCAAAATTACTACGAGCTATTTTTGGTGCAAAAGCAAAAGGTGTGCGAGATACATCCTTCCGAATGCCAAAGGGAAAATATGGACGAGTTGTGGATCGTGTAACTTTTAATCGAAAAACTAAATTGGCTTATAAATTTGAAAAAATCCAGGTATTTATCGCCCAAATTCGAAAAATTAAAGTTGGCGATAAGATAGCAGGTCGGCATGGAAATAAAGGAATTATTTCTCGCATTTTACCGCGACAAGATATGCCATTTTTACCTGACGGCACACCTGTTGATATTATATTAAATCCATTAGGTGTTCCTTCACGCATGAATGTTGGTCAATTGTATGAATGTCTCTTAGGAATAGCTGGTCATAAACTAAATAGGCGTTTTAAAATATTACCTTTTGATGAAATGTATGGTCCAGAAGTTTCTCGAATTTTAATTAACAAAAAATTAAGACAAGCTTCAATTGAAAATGATGAAGCTTGGCTGTTTAACCCTTATTCTCCTGGAAAAATGGTATTGATTGATGGACGAACCGGGAAGGAGTTTGAAAATCCAATTACGGTTGGAAATGCTTACATGTTAAAATTAATTCATTTAGTTGATGATAAGATGCATGCTCGTGCTACAGGTCCTTATTCATTAATCACTCAACAGCCTTTGGGTGGTAAAGCTCAACATGGTGGTCAACGTTTTGGAGAAATGGAAGTTTGGGCTTTAGAAGGTTTTGGTGCAGCATTCACATTAAAAGAACTTTTAACAATTAAATCGGATGATATGCAAGGGCGAAATGAAACTTTAAATGCAATTGTAAAAGGTCAATTAATACCTAAGTCAGGTGTTCCTGAATCATTTAAAGTCTTATTACAAGAATTACGATCAATTGGTTTAGATATGAGTACTTACAAAATTGAAAATTATAATTTAAATCAACATTATGAACTAGAAGTTGATTTAATTGAAACTTATGATTCATTAGAAAAGACATTTCCTCCAACATCAAATCTAGACGATATATCGTTTTAATTAATTTAATGTAAAACTACATAATGCTACAATCTGAAAAAGAGTTTGACTATATAAATATAAAATTAGCTTCTCCTCTTCGTATACTACAATGGTCATATAGAAGATTACCAAATGGTCAATTTATTGGTGAAGTTCAGAAATCAGAAACAATAAATTACCGAACTTTTAAACCTGAAATGGATGGTTTATTTTGTGAACGAATTTTTGGTCCAAGTCGCAGTTTTGAGTGTGCTTGTGGAAAATACAAACTAATTCGCTATGAAGGACTTATTTGTGAACGTTGTGGTGTTGAATTAACTGAATCACGAGTCCGCCGGCATCGTATGGGACATATTAACTTAATATATCCTGTAGCCCACGTTTGGTATACGAATAGTCGGCCAAATTATATGGCTCTGTTATTAGAAGTCGAACAATGTGAAAAAAATCTTAATACAAGTTGGCAAATTCTTCGGTTTTCTCTTCCAGGTATTTATGATCAAGTTTTAAGACCTATTCTTCTTTCAGATCATTGGCCAGACTCTTCTATAGATGAATATTTAAAAACAATATGTAAAGATTTTTCTACTATAGCATTAGAATCTTCGAATATTTGGGCTAAAAAGTCTAAGGCATGGTACCAAAAAATTTTTGAAATTTACCAAGAATTACTTTACGCTAAAATTGAAACTATTTATCAATTTATAGAATTTATTGATAATATTGATTTAACTAAGCAACCTACTTCTGTCAATTTTATTTTTGATTATCTTGAAAATGAAAAAATATTAGACTTAATGAATCCAATTTCGCTAACAAACGAAATAACTGCTTCACAAGATCCTGCTCAAATAGATCTAGTTGATCCCTCAAGAGACATTTTTTTGTTCTTAAACACATTTCCAAAAAAACAACATAAAGAATTATTTAGAAAATTAATAAGAAAATCTAATACGGTAAAATCGCTTGATGATCGTATTAAACGAATAAAACTAGCTTCGTTAGCTTATTTTATAGCAGAAGATGAAATATCGTATTATGGTCTTCATTGGGATTTACAACAATATCGTCGTTCTCGAGAATTAGGTTTTACTGCTTATCCTTTAAAGCCAGAGCCAAAACCAAAGTTACAAAACCGACGATATAATACACCAAAATACTTATTACGGATGACCCCAACATATTTAATTGGTGCTGTTTTAATCAAAAAAGAGTTAGAAGATCTTGATATTATTAAAGAAATACAAAGAACAAGAAAATTTATTGTAATTTGTAGCAAAATATTACACAAAGAAAAACCTATTTATCATTTTTTACGATGGTTTCGAAAATGGGAACTGCAACGTGCATATAAATTGAGAGATCAAGCAATCAAACGTATTCGTATTTTAGAAAATTTATTAGCTACCGGATCTAATCCTGCTTGGATGATTTTAACAATATTACCCGTTATTCCACCTGCGTTAAGGCCTATGATCCAATTAGAAGGAGGGCGTTTTGCAACTTCTGACTTAAATGAATTATATCGTCGTATAATTACGAGAAACAATCGACTTCTACGTTTATTAGAAATTGATGCTCCTCAGTTAATCATTCGAAATGAAAAACGAATGTTACAAGAAGCTGTTGATACATTAATCGATAATGGAAAACGTGGTAAAATTGCCTTAAGTGCTAATAACCGACCATTAAAGTCGTTATCTGATATTATTAAAGGAAAACATGGTCGTTTTCGACAGAATCTTTTAGGAAAACGTGTTGACTATTCTGGCCGTTCTGTTATTGTAGTAGGACCTAGTTTGCGCTTAAATGAATGTGGCTTACCATATGAAATGGCTTTAGAGCTATTTCAGCCTTTTTTAATTCGTGAAATGATAAATCAAGGTTTAGCAAGCAATATGAAAATTGCACGAAATTTAATTGAACAAAATGAAGCGATCATTGATCCTGTTTTAGAAAAAGTTTTATCTAATCATCCAATTTTTTTAAATCGTGCTCCAACTTTACATAGATTAGGGATTCAGGCTTTTGAACCTATTCTTGTTCAAGGTCGTGCTATTAAATTACATCCTTTAGTATGTTCAGCTTTTAACGCAGATTTCGATGGTGATCAAATGGCAGTACATATTCCTTTATCATTAGAGTCACAATCGGAATGTTATATGTTAATGTTAGCACCCTATAATTTTCTTTCACCTGCGAATGGAGAACCTATTATTTTACCGAGTCAAGATATGGTATTAGGTTGTTATTATTTAACTGTATCGAACATTAAAGGATTATTAGGTTCAAATCAGTATTTCGCTAGTTTAGAAGACGTATTATTAGCATATAACCAAGATAAAATTGAATTGCATACTGCCATTTGGATACGCTATACAGATAATTATATCGAACCATTAAATTTCAAGAAACAAATACAACTAAATGATGCTAGTTATATAGAAATTTACGAAAATATGCAGATTCGAAGAGATAAAGATGGAAATAAAATTGTACAGTATCTACAAACAACAACTGGTCGTGTTATTTTTAATTATACGGTTCAAACTACATTAAATCTTTTGTCATAACTAAAATGTTTCAATTATTGGAAATAAGGTAAAATTTTTATGAAAACTTATACATACCAAAATACATTAATTAGTAAAAAACAATTAAAACAACTATTATCATGGAGTTTTACAACCTATGATTCAATGCAAGCTTGTTCATTAGCTGATGAATTAAAATATTTAGGTTTCAAATATGCAAGCAAAGCTGGTATATCAATTAGTATTGAAGATTTAAAGGTTCCCTATAATAAAAATCTTTTGCTGAAAATTGCCCATCAAGAAATTAATAGTTCTGAGAAAATTTATTTGAAAGGAAAATTAACTGATGTTGAAAGGTTTCAAAAATTAATTGATACATGGAATTTAACCAGTGAATCTTTAAAAGATGAACTTGTTTCATATTTTAAACGTTATGACCCGTTAAATTCTGTTTACATTATGGCTTTTTCTGGAGCTCGAGGAAATTTATCACAAGTCCGTCAACTTGTTGGTATGCGAGGTCTAATGTCTGATCCAAGTGGTGAACTTCTTAAATTACCAATTAAGAAAAATTTTCGTGAAGGATTAACAATTACAGACTATTTAATGTCGGGTTATGGAGCTAGAAAAGGAATTATTGATACAGCATTAAAAACAGCTAACTCAGGGTATTTAACTCGAAGACTAATTGACGTTGCACAAGATATTATAATACGTGAAAAGGACTGTTTGACAAAACATTCATGTCTAATTATTAATTTTGAAAGTAATCTTCGCATCAAAAAATCAGTTTACGAAAAAATTTTAGGTCGATTATTAAATAAATCAATTTATGACGAAAAAACAAAGGAGCTAATCGCAGAAGTCAATACACAAGTTACCCCAAATTTAATTCGAACATTAAAACAAAAACAGATCAAACATTTTTATGTTCGATCTCCATTAACTTGTAGTTTATATCGCTCAATTTGTCAGAAATGTTATGGGTGGGATTTAGCAAATGAAAATTTAATTGATATCGGCGAACGTATTGGTATCATTGCAGGTCAATCTATTGGTGAACCTGGAACACAATTAACAATGCGTACTTTTCACACTGGAGGGATCTTTACGTCAGAAATTCGCGGAACAATTCGAAGCCCTATTAGTGGTATTGTTAAATTTTCTAAACGTTTAAAACGTATTCCTATAAGAACTAATCGTGGAGAAGATGTACTTCTTACAAAAAATGCAGGATCCCTGATTATAATTCCCGAAGAAAAAAATTCTAAACCTGTAAAACTTGAATTATTTCGTAATACTGTCGTTTTTCATAAAAATAATCAATATATTCAGAAAAATGCAATTATTGCAGAATTAGTCGATGATGAAAAACAAACACGAACTGAGATAAAACCTGTATTAACAACAACTTCAGGAGAAGTTTTTATACCGCGTATAATAAACAAATTAGATAATATCAATAAAACAAAACTCTTATGGATTTTATCAGGGAATGTTTATCAAGCACCACAACATTCTTTTTTAAACTTTTATAATGACTATAAAATTAATAAAAATAGTTATATCTTTCGTACAAAATTAATCAATGATTTTTCAGGGTTTACTGTTTTTACCAATTCTAAATATAATCTATTTCAACGAATTCTGCAGCTTGTTTCTAATAGTTGTTGGATCTTACCAAACTCTAAAATTCAAAAGTTACAATCATCACTAAATAAAAAACCCTATTTTTTAAATATTAAAAAATTAAAATATCTAATTGATTTAAAACTTTTAAATTCAAAATATTTTATTGAAATATCTTCAAATAAACATTTTGGAACCTTAGTTACTAATAATTATCAAACTTTAACTGGCGGTATTGGGTATTACGATTTTCGTTGTAGAGATAGAATCATTTCAGATAATAAAACTATTTCTTATTTTCTTCCTTGGGAACCAAAAAAAAAATCAATATCGTTAGAATTTTTGACCCTATTAGAATCTCAATTTTTGAAGTCATTTGATATTCTTTCATTAATCTTAAAAAAAAATCCAGATTTAGAAGATTGTCGATTAGCTTTTTTCCCTAATAATTTCAATTTACATTCGAAAGTAGAAACTTTTTCTCACTATTCAAAACAAACAAATTCTTTGAATTTGGCGTGGTTTTCAATTGTTAAACAGTTCCCATACCGATCAGTAATTTGGATGTCCGAAGAAAATTATGAATTAAATTGTGATAAAAATCTTTTATTAGTTGAACATGGAAATTTTATCTCAAAAAATTTTGAGATTGTTCCTGGAATAGTTTCAAAAACCGGTGGGATAGTAATGATTTCTGATAAAAATAAATTGACTCAAGAAATTACAATAAAAACAGGATCTGTTTACGAAGGTAGTTTATTTAATTATTTTAAAAACAAAATTTTTTATCCTGGAGAAATCATTCTTGATAGTCTTAAAATAACTCAACCATCATTTTGTGAATGTTTTGAAGGTAGGTTTAATGACCAATTATTAATTCGTCCATTACAAGTTTATGAAGTTCCTCAATTTAAATCACTTATACAAATTTTTGGTACAAAATTTCAAACAGATCTTCCATTTAACTTAACAAATAATATTTCGTATCGTTGTAAGTCGAATAAAATTATTAAAGAGTCAAGAAATTTTACTATTATCGATAATATATTAGACGTAAATATTCGTACTTTTGCTAAAAAACAGTTTGAAATTGAATTATTTTCAGACGTGAAAAAAAATCATTTAAACTTTTTAGTTTCTGAAAAACTTTCTTTAAATCATTTTATACTTCCACAACTGCGTTATACTGATATACAATCTTGTTTACTTGTCCAAACTCATCAATTTATCGATTCATATACAATACTAGGTTACTTAGAAGTAATGATTTCGAAGTCTTTAGAGATTGTGCAATTTAAATCAAAATATAAAGATTCGAAACAAATTTGTTTAATATCCAACGAAGATTGTCGAACAATTCCAAAAAATAGTGTTAAGAATAAAACCATTGATAATTTATTAATTAATAATGCAAATGTTAATTATACCGGAAAAATTTTAATGGATAATGACGAATTTGTAACAATTCAAAAAGGACGTCCTTATTTTTTCCCAAATTGTAAAAATGAAGAAGCTATAATCAACACTGATTTAATTTATAAACCACTTCAATCAAGTTCCTTTTTAGATAATTCGAAACTTAAAACTAATAGATTAGTTTATTTAAATTATTTTGATATTACAAAAGGATTAATCAATCAGCGAATACATTCGCAAGATATAATTTGCAAATTCTCGAAAATGTTTATAAAAAAAAATGGTAAATTATATAGTTCTTTACTTGCAGGATTGATCAATCGTATTGCCATTATTAATAAACAATTAGATTCCCAACAAATTCCCTCGTGTCCTACTTCTATACGTAAGTATAGAGAAGAGAATTCGTCAAAAAAATTAAAAAAACGAATGAAACGAAAATACAAGAAAATAACGGGAATCAAGACTCTACTATTTATAAAAAATTCTGAATTAAATTTGAATCCATTAAAAGATACTCAAGATCGAAAAAATTCTCTAACAGTAGCCACTTTTATGCTCTCAAAATTTTATAAATTTACAGGTGGAATTCATTCTATTACGGAAGATTATTTTGACGAGGAAGTGAATAGTGTTTTCTGTAAAAATGGTGAATTTGTAAAAAATGGTCAGACAATTGGTTTATTAAATTTTGAGAAAGAAATAACTGGGGATATTGTTCAAGGTTTACCTAGAGTGGAACAATTATTAGAAGCACGAAAAAAGAAGCAAATTACGAAAAATCTTCCAATTAATAAAAAGAAAGGTCTATTAACTCAGACAACGAGTATTGACTCGTATTTTGAATTTAAAAAACTGGGTACAAGTATTAAAGAAAATGAAAAAATTAATCCACACAATTTATTAAAGGTTTACTTTAATTATTATGGATTAATAAAAACCTTTTTCTGTGAAAATTCTTATACTAAGGATTCATATCGATTATTTAATAATTACGAAGCAAGTTATCGAAGTTTTAAAAAAGTTCAATCACTAATTTTAAATTCCGTACAATCTGTTTATAAATCTCAGGGGGTTTCAATTGCTGATAAACATCTGGAGGTTATTATTAAACAAATGACTACCAAAGTATTAATTACTCATCAAGGGAATACTTCGCTTTTACCTCGGGAAGTAATTGATCTTTATCATATTGAGTATATAAACAAGATCGCACGAATTCATAAAAAGCATCCGGCATTGTACGTTCCTTTATTACTAGGAATTACGAAAGCAGCCTTAAATAATCCAAGTTTTATTTCAGCAGCTAGTTTTCAAGAGACAACTAGAGTTTTAACAAAAGCAGCAATTGAAGGACGGGTGGATTGGTTGCGCGGCTTAAAAGAGAATATTATTATTGGTCATTTAATGCCTGCTGGAACCGGCTCTCCTGTTTATACAAATTGTTTTAAAAAGAGTTTTGAAAATAATCTAAATTGAAAATAATTAATCTATGGTTCTAGTAAAAACTATTAAAAAACTAGACGGTTTTATTGAATGTTTGTTAATGTTAAATTATAAATTTTTATATTAATTAGGGAGTCAAAATCTTTTATGGCTGATATTACTTTAGCCCAATTATTAGAAGCGGGTGTTCACTTTGGACATAAAGCTTATAGATGGAATCCAAAAATGTTTCCATATATTTATACAGAACGAAATAATATTCATATTTTAGATTTAGTTCAATCAGCGCAATTATTAAAAGAGGCAAATTCTTATCTTCAATCCGCTGCGGAAAAAGGACAAACTTTTTTATTTATCGGAACAAAGCCTCAAGCAAGTGCTTTAATTGCTCAAGAAGCTAAACGTTGTAATTCTTATTATGTAAATCATCGTTGGTTAGGCGGTATGTTAACAAATTGGGTTACATTAAAAAGTCGTATTGCGCGTTTAAAAACATTAGAACAAGAAGAAGCAGATCAAGTTTTTAATTTGTTACCCAAAAAAGAAGCTTCGTTACGTCGCAAAGAATTAGAAAAGTTACGGAAAAATTTAAATGGTATAAAAGATATGGAAAAATTACCAGACGTAGCTATTGTAATCGATCAAAAACGAGAGATGACAGCGGTTATCGAATGTCGTAAATTAGGAATTCCAATTATCTCAATATTAGATACGAATTGTGATCCTGATTTAGTTGATATTCCAATTCCTGGTAATGATGATGCCGTTGGTTCTATTAAATTAGTTTTACAATCATTAACGGACAGTATTAATACGGGAAAATTGACTACTAAATAATTATTTTGAAATTTAAAAAATAAACATTAAATTAATTAGAAAATAATATACTTTTGAATTTCAAAAGTATATTATTTTCTAATTGAACTAACCTAGAACATTTTTAATAAATAAATTCTTTCTAAGCAAATTTACCTGATGTTGATGCAATAACAAAGGCTGCATATGTTAAGATATAACCAACAGCAAAATGTACTAAACCAACTAATCGTGCTTGTACAATTGAAAGTGCAACTGGCTTATCTCTCCATCGAATTAAATTTGCAAGTGGTGTACGTTCGTGAGCCCATACTAATGTTTCAATTAATTCTTGCCAATAACCACGCCAAGAGATTAAGAACATAAATCCTGTTGCCCAAATTAGATGACCAAATAAGAACATCCAAGCCCATACTGATAAATTATTCATCCCAAATGGATTATAACCATTAATTAATGGAGATGAGTTTAACCATAAATAATCCCGTAACCATCCCATAATGTAGTTTGAAGACTCATCAAATTGACCAGGATTTCCACCCCAAATTGTCATGTGTTTCCAATGCCAATAGAATGTAACCCATCCAATTGTATTTAACATCCAGAACATAGCTAAGTAGAATGCATCCCAAGCTGAAATATCACAAGTACCACCACGACCTGGTCCATCACATGGGAAACTGTAACCAAAATCTTTTTTATCTGGCATTAATTTAGAACCACGAGCATCTAATGCACCTTTTACAAGAATTAAAGTAGTTACATGTAATCCTAAAGCAATTGCGTGATGTACTAAGAAATCACCAGGACCAATTTTTAAGAATAAGTCTGTCTTACTATTATTAATAGCTTCTAACCAACCTGGTAACCAAACTTGATTCCCGGCAATTGTTGCTGGATTTGTAGAAGACGATAATAAAACATTGAAGTTATATACCGCTTTTCCTGAAGCTGCTTGAATATATTCAGCAAATAATGGTTCAAATAAAATTTGTTTTTCAGGTTGTCCAAAAGCAACAACTGTATCATTGTGAATATATAATCCTAATACATGGAAACCTAAGAATAAAGAAGCCCAACTTAAGTGAGAAATAATTGCTTCCTTATGTTCTAGCATACGTGCCAAAACATTATTCTTGTTTAATTCTGGATCGTAATCACGAACAAAGAAGATTGCTCCATGAGCAAAGGCGCCCACCATTAAGAACCCTGCAATATACTGGTGATGTGTGTATAAAGCAGCTTCCGTTGTAAAATCTTTAGATAAATATGCATATGGTGTTAATGCATACATATGTTGAGCAGTCAAAGATGTAGCTACACCTAAACAAGCTAAAGCTAAACCTAATTGAATATGTAAAGAATTTGTAATTGTTTCAAATAATCCTACATGCCCTGCTCCTAAACGTCCACCAGGTGGTCGATGTGCATCCAGAATTTCTTTCATATTATGACCGATACCAAAATTTGTTCGGTACATATGACCAGCAATAATAAATACAAACGCAATTGCTAACTGATGGTGTGCTATATCACTTAACCATAACGATTGCGTTTGAGGATGAAAGCCACCTAAGAAAGTTAAAATTCGTGTACCAGCTCCTTCACTTGTTCCATAAACATGGCTAGGGCTATCTGGATTTTGTGCATAGACTGTCCAATTACCAGTAAAGAACGGAGTTAAACCTGCCGGATGAGGTGGAGTTGTTAAGAAATTATCCCAACCAACATGAACACCACGTGATGCTGGAAGTGCTACGTGAACAAGGTGACCTGTCCATGCTAACGAGCTAACACCCATTAATCCTGATAAATGATGGTTTAAGCGAGACTCGTTATTTTTAAACCAAGATAAACTTGGTCGGAATTTTGGTTGTAAATGTAACCAACCTGCAAATAACAGTGCACATGATAATAATAATAAACCAACAGAACCTAAATAAAGTTCTTGGTTTGTTCTGAATCCAATAGTATACCACCATTGGTATACTCCCGAAAATGCAATATTTACTGGATATGTATTACCTTTACTGAATGCTTTTAACGCTGATTCACCAAAGTGTGGATCCCAAATTGAATGTGCAATTGGTCGTACTTTTAAAGGTTTAGCTACCCATTGTTCAAAGTTTCCTTGCCATGCAACATGGAATAAATTTCCTGCTGTCCATAGGAAGATAACAGCTAAGTGACCGAAATGAGAAGCGAAGATTTTTTGGTATAAATTTTCTTCGGTCATACCGTCATGCGCTTCTAAATCATGAGCTGTAGCTATACCATACCAAATTCTTCGTGTTGCTGGATCCTGTGCTAGAGCTTGGCTAAATTTTGGAAATTTAGTTGCCATAATCTTCAGATGCCTTTTTATAGAATTTATTGTTGCAAATAAAATAAGTTACTAAGCATTTAAAATTAATAAGATATAAATAAAGTATAATTATTTCTTATTTAGAAAAAATTGTTTAATTACTTTGGGTTTATTGAGCAAAGTCTGAAAGTTACTGTTCTATTTTACTCAAAAGATTTTTATGTAATTGAAATAGCACGTGCTAAGAAGAATGACCATGTTGTTCCAATTCCGCCTAATAGATAATGAGCTAAACCAACAGCACGACCTTGAGTAATGCTTAAAGCTCGAGGTTGAATTGCAGGAGCAAAGTTTAATTTATTATGTGCCCAAACAATTGATTCAATAAGTTCTTGCCAGTATCCACGTCCACTAAATAAGAACATTAAACTGAATGCCCAGATGAAATGAGCTCCTAAGAAAATTAATCCATAAGCAGATGAAGCAGAACCGTATGATTGGATTACTTGTGATGCTTGTGACCATAAGAAATCACGTAACCATCCGTTAATTGTTATAGAACTTTGTGCGAAATTACCGCCTGTAATATGTGAAATATTACCATCAGGAGTTATTGTTCCCCAAACGTCCGATTGCATTTTCCAACTAAAATGGAAAATTACAACAGAAATTGAATTGTACATCCAGAATAACCCTAAAAATACATGATCCCAGCTTGAACTTTGACAAGTACCACCTCGTCCAGGACCATCACAAGGGAAACGGAATCCTAGATTTGCTTTATCTGGAATTAGTTTTGAACTACGAGCGTATAGTACACCTTTTAAAAGAATTAATACTGTTACATGAATTGTAAAAGCATGAATATGATGTACCATAAAATCAGCAGTACCTAATTTAATCGGCATCATTGCAATTTTACCACCAACTTCAACTACATCTCCGCCAAACGCGTAACTCGTTGTAGCCAATGCATTTGGTGCCGTTGTACCTGGTGCTAATAAATGGATATTTTGTACCCATTGTGCAAAAATTGGTTGTAATTGAATAGCTTTATCTGAGAACATATCTTGTGGACGACCTAATGCTCGCATAGTATCGTTATGAATATATAGTCCAAAAGAATGACATCCTAAGAATATACAAACCCAATTTAAATGCGAGATAATAGCATCACGGTGTCGTAATACTCGATCTAATAAGTTATTATAGTTATTCGCTGGAGTGTAATCACGAACCATAAAGATTGCACCGTGAGCTGCTCCACCTACTACACAGAAACCACCAATCCACATATGATGTGTAAATAATGATAATTGAGTAGCATAATCTGTTGCGATATATGGATACGGTGGCATTGCATACATATGATGAGCAACGATAATACTTAATGAACCCATCATTGCTAAGTTAATTGCTAATTGAGCATGCCAAGATGTTGTTAGAATTTCATATAAACCTTTGTGGCCTTCGCCTGTAAAAGGTCCTTTATGTGCTTCTAAAATTTCTTTCATACTGTGGCCGATACCCCAATTAGTACGATACATATGGCCAGCAAAAATAAATAGTACTGATAATGCTAAATGATGATGCGCAATATCACTTAACCATAATCCACCTGTTACAGGATTTAAACCACCTTTGAATGTTAAGAAATCTGAGTATTCACCCCATTGACCGCTGAAGAAAGGTGCTAAACCTTTATTAAAGCTTGGATATAATTGAGCCATTAATTCTCTATTAATTAAAAACTCATGAGGTAATGGAATTTCTTGAGGTGCTACACCTGCATCCAGTAATTTATTAATAGGTAATGCGATATGAATTTGATGACCTGACCAAGATAAACAGCCCAGTCCAAGTAAACCTGCTAAATGGTGATTCATCATTGATTCTGCATTTTGGAACCATTCTAATTTTGGTGCTGCTTTATGATAGTGGAACCAACCAGCAAATAACATTAATGCAGACATTATTAATCCGCCTATTGCAATCCAGTATAACTCGACTTCGCTAGTAATTCCTTCTGCTCGCCACATTTGGAACCATCCAGATGTTGTTTGAACACCTTGGAAGTTACCTCCAACGTCAGCATTTAAAATTTCCTGACCAACAATTGGCCAAACTACTTGAGAACTTTGTTTAATACTGATAGGATCACTTAACCAAGCAGAATAATTTGAAAAATAGGCTCCATGGAAATGCATGCCGCTTATCCATAGAAAAATAACTGCTAATTGTCCAAAATGCGCACTAAAAATTTTACGAGAAACTTCTTCTAATGAACTTGTTTGACTATCAAAATCATGAGCATCTGCATGTAAGTTCCAAATCCAAGTTGTTGTTTTTGGACCTTTAGCTAAAGTTCTTGAAAAATGTCCTGGTTGTGCCCATTTTGCAAAACTAGTTTCCACAGCGTCTTTTTCGACAAAAATTTGTACATTTTTTGCGCGACGCTCTGTTGAGCTTATTGCCATTGACTTTCTCCTTTTGGGAGACGAAAATTTATGAAACTCTCATAAGAAAATAAAAAATAGGAATTTGTTCGTCTATTAGGTAATTATGAGTTTTC